TTCCGTTTAATAAGTTGTACTCAGTGGTTTCGCTGAGAAATGTTTGGGAGAAGGATAGTGCACCATTAGTTGAACCATGTCTCTCGAATCTCTCGGAAAGCCTTTGGGTTGTGGGGCTATTGTTTCCTTGAGGCATGGTTTGAGCCCTGGTGCGGAGCTCGGTAGTAGTCTGACTTCGGGAAGAAAACGGTCGGAAAGCAGTCCCTACTGCCGCGTCAAGCTAGGCCTGAAACCTCCAAAAGAGAAAAAGATTAGATTAGAGTACTGTCGGAAGTAAACTCCTCTTCTCGGAGCCTTAGGAATTCCTAAGGACTACTGAAGGAGTAGTGAAGTGGAAGGCAGGTAATCAAATAAACTTAACACTCGACGTCAGTCTCATTATATACACCCATAGAAAGTCCCATTCCCTAACTCGAAGGCGGAAAAATGATTCACTGCTGCGTACAGCCCTGCGCTGTAGGCCGCTATTGGGCGGTGTAGGGGGCTGTGAGAGAGGGCTTCTTCGCGCCGTGCTCCCTTGCTCGCTTAGGTACGCCCTACCCCACCAACCATCCTTCTTTAACAATTATTCTTTTCTTCTTTTTTTTTTCGAGTGTTCATTCTTCACCCTCTTTCTTCTTCACTTTCACTGCTACCGTCCTGGTTTCATATGCCCAAGGCACCTTTGAAAGCCTTACTTTCTCTTACTTATAGAAAAGGGTGGGGTTGAGATAACGATAGGTGAAGGTTTAGGGATAGTGATGGTGGCTGGTACGTGTTTCTGAGGGTTCTGTGGAGGCGTGGTAATGGGAATAGGTGTTGGGGTAGGTTGAGTGCGAATTTTTTGTTCTGTATGTTTCTGTGGTCTGGCTGGAGGGTATTTTAGAAGTCTTCACTGAGCTGGCTCAGGCTTACTTCTATGGGGTCTGCCTTTCATTGAATTTTAGTGAGGGCACAGGTGAGGGTTGTGGGGTAAGGGAAGCTGACAACTATGGATGGCTAGCTCGTGCAATCAATATCTCTTCACTCCCATGCATACAATAGCTACGAGCTGCTGTAAGCGCTCTTGCACGAATACTCTATCACGAGCGTATTACCGAGTACCATGAGTAGACTAACGAGAGAGGTGGTATCGTATATAAGAGAAAGGTTTCATTTAGGAATGATCTATCTAAAGGTTTCATTTAGGAATGATCTATCCGTGGAGATCTCACTTTCGAAAGAGAGTCTCGACGCGGCGGTGTACACATAGCTGAGATAGCATGCAGCCGATAATGGAAAAAGATATATAATTTTTGTGCCGCGCAAGGATTTCTCTTCATAAGAGTGAATCAAACCAGCTAGCCTCCTTTCGGCTTGTGGCGAACTAGACTGACAATTGTAGTATATAAAGAAGAGTTCGTCTTTCTTGAGAAAGGATCTTACGTCGATCAGGTGCCCGCAGACCCTTTTATGGAATGGTATCTCGGTGAACAAGGTAGCTGTGTCACAGATATTCCGTTAATATACGTGGGATGAAAGCCAAGCCCTTTCTTCTTCTTTCGGACTGGGATTCGATTTTTCAACTTCCAGATACGGTTCGACAGAGGAAGCCGCGACTGAAGCGACTGTGAGAAAGAAAGAATCTATCGCTCCTGGACTCTTGTTTAGCTTGTTAGAGGGAATGATCCGCCAGATCGGGGATCTGGTTTTGGTCCTTCCAACGATGAAGGTGCCTTCAACCGAATGGCATTTCAAGCACTCGAGTAAGTTGTGGACGCACATTGAGGACGAAGGGAACGCGCTTCTGTCCTTCTGTCATTGCATGCGTGACGAAACATCGTAGATCAGTTGGTCGAGAAGGGGATTTCCTATTGCCGAGTGGGGTGGTTGAAACTACCTCGTATGTATGAAGAAAGCAATGAAAGCAGCCTCGGAGGAACCGGCAGAATAGATCTAAACCAATCAGAGGTCCTTGGCCCATCAGGGATCGGGGCACCAGTGTAATTCCTCATCTCTAAGTAATTGGTTGTAGTAGGTGATGAGGTCCTTCTCTAATTTCATGAGGAAGTCCGAATGTTTATGAGTAAGGGCCCGCTGGATGCCCTCTAGCCGGGCTAAGGTTCGGCGCTTGTTGTGAGTTACCGAAAACTGCCTTATTCCAATCCTTAACCGCTACTGTTAAAGTAAAGCTGAGGTTGCAGAAGTGATGGAATGGCCACTTGAACGGATGGACTTGCTTGAAGATATTGTGGAACTGATCATGGTTTAGCCAAGCAGCTTGATAGCGAAAGGGTCTATTCTGACGGAAATTAGAAATGTAATCAGCAGAGTCAATGAGAATCGGATTGTGATCCGAATGTGTTCTAGGCAGAACCACAACATGAGCTTCAGGGAATTTGAGTTTCCAGTCTGCATTCTTCGCTTAGTGTCAATCTTTTTAGATGAGAGAGTTAGGCTCTTCGTAAGATAGCCAAGGGTCACTTTCCTATCAATCAAGTAAAGGAGATCAAAGTTCACTCTAATAAATCGATCTTAATCAGCTTAGCCAAAGAAAGGCTGACCGGCCCGACCCGCAGGTAACTAGGGCACTATTGGTCGATGGCTTTTCGCTAAAGGCTTAGTTGTGGTCCCGGTACGTTGAGTTGTAGCTGGAAGCGGTTGAGCGCACTGCACTAGCCCGAAAGAAAGCCCACATCTATCTATTAGGCGTTAGCGCAGGAACCAAGCAAAGAAGGAAGGAAGGTTCACCTTGTATGGAACTAGCTTCGATGTCCGAACATAACTCAGAAAATCAAGCCTTTGGGAGCTGTTCACACTTCCTCCTTCCCAAGCTAGTCCTTCCATATCTTCCACTCGAAGATCTAGTGCGAGCTCCCTCTTGTATTCTCTCAATCGGGAAGAGGTCTAAAAAAAAAGACCAATCCACCGGCTGCAGTAAAGGAGAAAGCCTCATTGGATAAATACCCTTCATTGCTAGCTTCCTTGCCGATTGAGAGAAGGCACCGAAGCCCTACTCGAAGCTTGGAGTTCATTGTAACATTTTTTTTGATGGGAAATATGTATAGTCGAGACAGCAGATATGACTCAAGAACAGGTACCCTGCTACTTATGAATATTAAACTAAATCTGCACATCCAAGATCTAGCTTTCCAGTAGATTCTGTATGATATGAGAACGTCTGTGAGTAGCCAACATCTGTATCAGTAGCTGAGTCAATCGAAATAAGGGCTTCTTAATTAGCTGAGGAAACCGCCCAGCAATTCATATAAATCAAGATCGGGCTCTACCGTAAGGAATTTGATGTCAACACTTAGATAGAGATCTTGCTGTAAACACAAGAAGTACACGATAAATTTTGAGTTGGGGTACCAGGTCACTTAGTTTGAGGGTTCCACCCCTCTTTAAAGAAAGAATGGGGTGGAAGACAGATAAAAGATAAGTAGGGTTTGCCATAGCATTATTCGTCTTCGAAGCTGTCTTATTCTAGCCATGGCATTAATCGAGGGCTTTCCGTCCGCACAGTAAAGCGTGTGCATTTAGAAAAGAAAGGTTGACTTCTGTAGGCCCTGTTCGGCTATGTATGTGCAAGCACACACAAGCAACGAAGTCGGGTGGTGGTCTGGTAAGGGTTCCTCCGAAGAACCGAAAGCAAAGCGCTATGCCGGGATCGGATAAAAAGCAAAAGTATAGCGCGCAGAGCAGAAAGTCTTGGCTTGATTAGGACAAGCGTAGCAGGTGCATAGCAGCCTTGTGGCACTGCCCTTTCAGGTATATCCCATACATCGATCAAGTAAGCTTTCACTTCAACGGAGATAGAAAGTCGTTTATCAATTCCCAGCGTGACACACTAAATACAGCTGCGGAGACATGAATCCAATCTTTTGTCTCCCTTCTTGCTAGGGAAGAAGGTTGCCCATATTCTATATCTTGATTCGGAAAGATCACTTTCAGAACGGATGCATCTCAAGCTCTCGCTTTCAGAACAGATGTGCGAGAAGTTTCATTACGAAGCTATGCTGATATCTATCTAAGAGTCAGGGGCTGACCTTACCGCATTTCCAATCCACAAGCAAAGCATTGAATGAACACAGAAAAGAGTGGGAAGATGCTCCTAGACTATATAGGGGGTTCCCCACCTCTGAAGCTTTCAACTCATCATATGGCTATGCTTATGCGCGAGAACTTGTGTACATACAATCATGAAAGAGCATTTCGAGATGGAAGCAAATACTTACAATGAAATCACAGACTCAGGAAGCTCTCAAGGCAAGGTAGCCCAACTTTTTTCGCACCGCTTTCACAGCCCAAGAGGGAGGCACAGCGAGCCAAACCCATGTTGTTCTCTTTTTCTCATTGAGTCGGATGAATCGAGGGTTCCAAACCTTCTGATATAGTAGGTTCAGTCCCAGTTTCCTTAGGTTATTGGGGTATGGAAAGGTAGAGGAGGCACTTGTGGAAAGGCCAGTTGAGTTTGATAGGTCTAGTTGAGTCCTTTGTTTATCCACTACTCTGCTAGTCGGCCTTGGTCAGGCTTCCCCGCTTGTGAATGAAAGTCATTCATTCCATCTCCCCAGGATCCGCGATGCCCTATCCGACAGCCGTTAACTGCCTTGCAGGGATTTACTTACTCAAAAGTATGAGAGTGCGGCATAGCAAGAGTGAATGCTCCTACCTCCTTCTAACGCTCAATCTCTTTATTGTAAGTTGTTGATTTCTTCCGCTCATTTACTAGCTAGCTAGCCTTCCGTGGATGAAGGGGATATTGACAGTTTGGGGGCTTTGAAGCCAAAGGCTAAGAAATCCTTCCCCACCCATTTGTTCCACCCATCGCCCGTCACGCGCGGTCGTCGCGTGAAGGTCTTTGTTTTTATGTGCTGCTATGCTATGCGCTTTCTCGCTTGCCTATCTCTTTGCCTTTCGATTTCTATCTTTCTCTCAGAATCAGAAAGCCTGCTTCGCTTCTCTAATCGCTAAGCCCAGTTGGAGCGGTGCCCTTTCTTGATCTTCTCTTCTGTGCGAAAACAATATTACTCAGTTTCAGTTGAACAACCGGTTCTGAATCTACTTATGCCTATCCTCACGCGTATAACAAATTTTCTCCGGAACGTGAGCTTGTATTTCACACAAACCTATTCGTTCGATCAGAGCCTGATAGAGATTCACAATCACCGAAAGCCGAGCTATGGTATGGGCCTGCATGCATGGGTGCTGTTCGAAGATTTGATCGTCGGCCCTATTGAGAAATCGGCTGTTGCCGAGATCCAGGGAGGCTTAACCTTTTTCTGGCTGACGTTCCTTTGTAAGAGGTCCCCCTGAACTTAGAATGAGGAAGTAAAGCATCGAATTCCATGTGTTCAGCATTGATTTCAAGATGAGGAACAGCACAAAAGAGGAAGCGTCTGGCATTAGAGATGGCTTCATACTCGACCTGAAAGGTGCCAGTTACATCTATTGGACCAGACGGAAATACAAGCGTTCTTGTAGCATGCATGGGTTCGAAAACCGTATTCTATTCTTTTGCTTGAATTCGACTAGATCCCTTCCCGCCTAGTAGTTCTCACTGGTAGGCTACCGGGGAAACTCGGTGGAGCCGCTCGCTGGTGGTTTTTTGTCTCTTTGGCCCTTTGTTGGCGCCCTAGTCGACCTATTCTCTTTATCCATTCCACATTCCACTTTCTGTAAACCCCTGACTCTGTGTCTCGCACTTTTCAGCCTGAATTCAATTCCCGTAATTCTTTTATGAAACTACATACCTTACATTAATATAGTAATAGAAGATAATATAGAGTCTTACTAACTAGTGGCCCTTTCAGGGGCTCTTGGGTGAGACTGGAAAGCAAGTAGAGTATCGGTAATAGCGTTTCGGGAAAGCAAGACGGATTAGACCCTTCCCTTCGTGCCCCTCACCCGAGGTCACCAGTTGTCTATGAAAGCCGATCGGGGAATAAGCCAAAGGACAGCCAAGACCATCCTTCCTCTCCCTTTGATTCGATTGATTTTCACTCTTTCGTCCAAAAACTCTAACTAGTCCATCAGCCAAGCCCTTCTGACTCTCCTATTCGTCCAGTTAAGAAAGGAAGCTTCGAGGCATAGGACCGTGAGGTGCTTTTAGCCAAGCCGGGATTAAGGAAGTTCAGTTGACTTTCCTGCCTCTATCTTCTAGTTATGTACCTTATAGCCAGCCTAGTCCCCTTTTGGGAGGAGTAGTAAGGGTAAGACTTTCATATTTCCATTCCAGCCATCGATCGAGTTGTAGTCCTTTGCTCAACCAGTTAGACGCCTGTTGAATTGGACTTTTTTTCAAGCAGCCGAGTCTTTCTTTGAGGCAGTTATGCCATTTCCTTAAGGAAGAAGGCTAACCGCCTATTCTGTAAGAACAACTGCTCCTTCTATTCCCAAAGTCAGTGCCACAGGGCATTCTCTTTCGTTTTACCTTTTTTACTTACCCGTGCGTGGGATTGACTTATAGGTCTAGTTTAAATGCTACTATACTGAATAAACCTATCTAATATAGTTCAAAGATAGGAGGGTAAGGATTAGAGGATTTCTGCAAGCTGATGTTGTTGAAGGTGAAGAAGACCCTAACCTAAAATATGCCTTCGTGCGAACTGATCCCTATCATTACCAGAGCTAAGGCAAGAGCGAAAGAAGAAGCAACCTCCAAACCATGGAGAATATGGAGCAAGAAAAGGGGAGTCCAAGATCTATATTCCCCTCTGGGGAACTGGAAGTGATAAATAAAGGAATGGGGGAGATGATGAAGAATATGCTAACATTTCAAAAACAAATGCTTGCTAACTTCCAAACGTTCGAGAAGGGCAGTCCTCAATCTCTATGCAACCCAAAAGCAATGCAGTCGGGAATGGCCAAAACGATAGAGTTCCTACGGCGGCGCTCGAGAAAAAACCTCCATTTTGCCCTCAGTTTTGTCAGCACCCTCAAATACGGATTCTAAGGGTTCTCCCAGTCCTGTAATTGGAAAGGCTTCCTTCAGGGAAAAAGGCTTATCTTAGTAATACAATTAGATAAGTTTGCCTCAGGGCTGCAATCCTTAGAACTCAAACTGTAATTGGCAGGAGGGTCTATCTTTAGCCAGAAAAGAAAGGTCGACTGATAAGTTTAGTTTTTTAGTCGAGTGTCGCATATAAGCTGTGTTACTTTATTCTTTAACAGTAGTAAAGTAAGGTTGGATTTCCTTCTCCTCGCTTTTCAAGATCAACAATTTTTATTCTTTCTACACCTCGCAGCTGGACTCTTTTGAGAGAACTGACAACTGATTATAGGTTACTTTCAGGCTGTCAAACGAATTCCGAGATATCTCGAGGGGACTATTGGTTATGGTATTCGTTTTCTGCCTTGCTCATCTCCTAGTTTGGTGTGTTATGTTGATGCTGACTGGGCGGCCAGCCTTTGTCTCTCTTCAACTTGGCAAAAAGCCCTTTTTCGTCCTTACCCCTTTTTAAAGCCCTTCTTCCTTAGGAAGTTTCCTTTGCTTTGAATCGGAATCTAAAGTACCCTAAGGCACTAAGACGAATTCCGTCTATTGGCCCTATAGGTTCTAGAGAGAAGTCAATGGGGCATTCTCCCTCAACAGCGCATTCAATAGCACATTGTGCAATTCTTCCTTCAACCAGGAGCTTATTCTCAAACAGGAGATTCTGATTCAATTTCATTCACCGGCTATTCAATCACCAGAAAGAGTCAAGTCAGAAGTCCCAGAGCTTGGACATTTGTAAACAACCGATTCTGAAATAGCAGCACCTTCTTCTACTGCTATTAGTTCCGTGCCTTATCGTTGTGTGCTAGGGCCAGTAGCCCACTCACTCCCCTTTTCTTGCTCTTCTCAAACTAAAACTAAGAGAAAGCACTGCCTACGAAGCACTCCAATGGCTGAACTCTCAACGGCTAGAGGAAAGACTCCTACTCCCACAATAGGACTAGGGGCAAGAGCACTATCCAATTTTCCTATAATGTAAATAGTGGGCAAAGCACTTTCTGGTCTAGCAATTGCAATTGGAAAGGCTGCAACAGGAAGAGCTTAACTTAAGACGTCTACTGGCTCGGCTGGCATGACATTGAAATAAGGGGCTTAGCTTAGAACTCCAATTGGGTTTGCTCGCTCACTCGATGCGCTTACTACTAGAGCTAGATGGGTTTCGCTTTTCTTCTGCAAGAGGATCAATGGGAAAAGGAATTGAACTGGCTTAAAATCTCAAATAAAAGAGCTTAGGTTCTTTACCTTTGACCTATCCCTCTCTTATCCATAGCTTGCCTGAAAGAAGACTGATTTTGCTAAAGAACTAGCTTGCCCATTGGCTGGGAGATTATCTAGCTATTTAGACTAGGGGGAGAGCTGGTCTTACTGTTAGACACGGTAAACATAGGAGACACCTTATCCACGTTAGGAATTTAGGAAGAGTAGTACCGATAGCCTTAGTACGAGTTGGACCTTTCTTATTCTTAGTCCTCTTATGACTCTTATACAAGCTAGCTCTCTTATGCGCTTGCCTCGAATTACTGGTAATGTTTTTTAGACCCTTCTTACTTAGCACTGTCAGATCAAGGGAAGGAATGATAAGAATAGCCTTTGCCAACTCACTCTTATCCTCTTAGTAGAACTGCTAGTCTTCTAAGCCTGTTAGTTATTTTTTTATTATGCTAGGTTCAAAGGGGAACTTAATAAAGACCAGTTTTGAACTACTGTTAGCATGTTAGCTCGCTAGTAGTACTGATATAAGGACTTATTAAACACATATTAGTAAACTCTAAAGTGGGAAGAGCCCCTAAGAAAGAGAACTCCCATTCGATGCCAGAACCGGATGGCCTTATGCAATTGGATAGACTGGAAGAGATTATCCTTTTACAAGAGATGCTTGCACTTCAACTAATTCCCCAGCTGCCCTAACCTTTTCTGTCTGATGACTTGCTAAGAAACTCAACTTTTGAGCCCTAGCTGCCTTTTACCTAGCGCTTAACCTCGCCGAGACTGCTTTGAGAGACTGCTAAAAACTAACTTGATTTGCCCCAGCGACTCCTTTGATTTGCTTACTAAGCCCTAGCTTACTAGAAAAAAAAATGGATTTCAATTGAATTCCCTGGGTAAATTATTACAGCTTGAAAGGCTTGAAAAAAGTGCAATTCAACAGGCGTGTAACTGGTTGAGCAAAGGACTAGAACTACGGGGTCCAGTACTAGTATCCAAGCTATCTTGACGGGGACAGGTATTACTATTTAGGGAAAGGGTATGCCCTGGCTTGGCTGGTATTATTGGGAGGACTGCTATTGGAGGGACAACTAAAAGCACCCGCTTGCCGTCTTTCCTGCTTTGCCATTTGACTTGTTTGCTGCAACTTATGGGGCTTACCCTGCCCTCTCCAACTAATCGGCTATAGAACACCCAGGGCTTAGGACTCCAGACCACCAAAAAAGATAACTCAAATCGCAAGGCAAGGAATGGAACTAGATTGCCTTTGATGACTTGATAGCTCTTTCCTTTGGCTAGATAGAGTCGAGTGAGGCAACTCAAATCACTTTCAAACTTATTTTACCGTCAAGCTTACGTTCCTTATCCTTTTCTAAAGTTACGCCCTTTCTCCTAGAGTTACCCGACTCCAGCCACTCGAATAGGAGCGGTAAGAAGCAAGGAACACTCTTTATTACATTACAAAATGGAAAATCCCGTGAAATAACGTGAAATAAAGTAGTAAACTAAGCCGAAGCACAGGAAGTCTCACTCATCACATCATATGTACTATCCGAAAGCCAACCATCCAAAGCTAACCGTTAAAAGAGTGCAGGTGGTAGGAGACTTTCAACCTTCAGCTTGGCTCTCGGGACTGAGACCGTCCTACTAGGAAAAGATTCTATATCCCATACGTGTTAACAAGCGTGCTACTGGCTTTGAACCGGATTGCTACTCCTTCGCTTGGAAGACCTACTGAACTCCTACTGGCTGAATGGCATTCCTACTGTCACTAACGGACTCAAAGCATTACTTCTTAGCTGGCTTACTACTTTATGGCGTACTTCCGGGACTATCGCACATGACAGGAGCTGGTTTGCTAGCTTATTATTTTATTGGACTTATTTCCGGGTACACAAGGACGGGCTTTGAAGCGAGAGGCTTGATTGATTAGAAATGTTAAGCAATGAATATGATAAAACTCTATTTTGATCGCTTTCAATTCCCTACTTTTGCTTACTTGAGATGAGAGCTTGAATGAACTATAACTAGAACTGGGAAAGAATGAATCTAAGAAGATTTCATCGAACCTTACAAATGGAATAAGCTACTAAAACTTTGTCTGTCAAAGGAAAATAAAATAGAATCATACCTTAGTTCAGGATCTCCATACTCGTATGTAGGAGGAGCTACTGCCTTCCTTCCAATCGGTTCTAAGAGCAAAGGAAACGATAAAGGTGAACTTTCATTGGTGCTTCCCTTACACGTATACTGGAGCGAGAGCGGGCGCTAGCTTTCGAACAGGATTGACTGACTCACTCACTGGGACTGAAACTGGCCTAGAATAGTTTGGAGGGGAGGTTACCATACTTTTCTTTTCAGGCTAAAGCTTTAAGGGACTTTTTATAGGGCTTGCGAAATGCCTTATCATTCTTACTCTTGAGTAAAACTGGCTTTGGACACAGGTGCGAAGCAAGTCTATGCGGAAAGGATAGGAAAAAGCTCTATACGATACGCGAGTAGTTGGTGGAATACGAGTAAGGACTTTGTTTGCCCAAGTCCCTTGCTTGAAGGACTATCGCACTTTCAGTGGTACTGAGACTGTCCCTACCACTACCCTTTATCAAGCTGGTTTACAAGAGTTCTGGCTTTCCCAACCGGACAACTTCTGGGGAATATAATTTCTTTCGCACCCCCCTCTTATATGCGGTCCTAACCTTGCTACTCTTACCAAGAGAACTTCTGCTCGTAACATACCTTCCCTTATGATATGATCTTACTTCTTGAAGCGAGCTACTTTAACTGCCAAAGGAGCGGAGCAACTCGAGTTAGACGAGAGGCGGGGATGTAATTTCAAAGAGGCTCGACCGGACCCAAGAACCGGACAGAAGACAGGCCCCACTGTGATACCTCGTGCAAGTTCTAGTTAATGACCTGAAAGAGGTAACTAGCGCTTCTTGCTATCGAGCGTGCCTTAGTTTAGAAGGAAGCTTTGGGCAGGGCCTATGTAGAACGGGCCACTTTCATTGTCGAAGACACCTTTTTCATACCCTTTTTCGTCCATTGGAGCTATTGAACTAGACTGGAGTAGGGAACTTCCAAAAGCATGCGAGACTTTCAAGGTTTGGATGTTTATTTCAAGCTGGATGAAAGTGGACCACTGATAGAAAGGTCTTATAAAACGTCTGAACCGCCTTATTAATAAGTAGGGTTTTAGTATCCGCCCTTACTCTATCTTTGAAGTGGCTATCGAACCTTTCCATGGGGAACAGGGGCTTTCTGCCTGGCTTGCTCGCTGATGCTTTTAAATACTTTCGGCTTTGGGAGGAGGCTATCGGCACTGGCGTTACACGCGTACAAAGAACTCGTTGAAACCTCGCTACTGGATTGAGCAAGAGGTGACCAACGGGAGCTATACCTCCTTCTTGTCCTTCCTTCCCTGTGGTTGACTGGTTTTTCTTCCTTCTTCCATACTTCAGGAGGAAGAGGTCGCCGGGTTCAACTTCCACTGGTGATGGCGATTCCTTCTTGAAAACTGTATATGAAGTTGAATCTTTTATAAAAAAATAATAACATCGATAACATCGAATCAATTCCTATTCGAAAAGAGGATTTCATCATACCTGGCTTTCCTAACCTTACAACTGGCACTGATACTTTATCAAGCTGGAAATAGGGAACTTGTTTTTGGAACTGCCTTTGATCTTAGGCTCGCAGCTACTAGGTGCGCACCCTTGAAACTAGCCCCCAAAGAGGACTGAAGACTCTCGCCCACAATTAAAACCATCTAAAAGAACATAACGTATATGATGGATCCATTACGAATGTCTCGTCCCAGAAGACCATAACTCTGGTTTCGCTGATCGAGCAACGCGGTTATTTCGCGGACCTTTCTGTTCCTAGTTAAAGTGTAGGCCTTTTGGACTTAAGCTGGGATTTGGTATTTCGAAGGCCTCACCCCAGGTCTTACTATCATTTCTAGGCATCGTCTGTACTTAACAGTTCCCTTTAGTGTAGTTTCTCGGAGATATCTGGATTATTATTTTAATAAAAAAAAGAGTCTGGGAAGAAAGATCGAAAAGTCGAAACTTTCGAAAGCGCACTCACTCCTCTCAAAATATCTTAAGAGAAAAAAGATCTACGCTACAAAAAGGAGCGAGCGGAGAGAGCATAAAGAAAAGAGCTATAAGGTACGAGCTTAGAGCCTTGCGTCACTCTGGTATGCTAATCACTTCGTTGTACGACTCTGGAACGGTAGTCGCTTAGTGCGACAGCACTATGGGATGCAAAGAAGCTTCGTCACCCTTCTTTAGTTGCTTGTAGTTTTCTTTTATCGAGATTCGGTTGGTGTTCATGGGGCGGTCTTTGCTCCTATCGAGAAGCGGAACATGGTAGCTTTTCATCTTTGCTTGATCAGCCTATCAGTCATGGTAATGGATTGAGTATCCCCCTTTCTGGAGCCGGGTTTGACTCTTTGTGATCGAACAAAGCAAAAGCAAGATATATCGTAGTTAAAGTAGAGCTAGACTGCATGATTGGCTTGTAGGAGAAAGATAAGAAGGATTCTAGCCAACCAAGACAGAGATGCAAGTTTGATTTATGTCTCTCTGCTATTGGATGTGATAGTGTGGTTATTGTCTTGAAACGGAAACGAAAGAAAAGAAGAGTGGATGAATGTTAAGAGTACTTTTACCTTTGTGCAGCGTATTAGACCTTTGTTATCTGCTTTGGTGAGTCCTTATCAGGGTGCGTTTATTCCAGGTAGAACTGCTTTGGAGAATATTATTCTTGCTAAGGAACTTGTTCATAGCATCTATCGCACAAAGAAGAAGACAGGTTGTTTGGCAATGAAAATTGATCTGGCTAAAGCATATGATAGAGTGGATTGGCGCTTTTTGCAACAAACCTTACATGATTTTGGTTTCCCTGTTCAGATTATTTCGCTTATCATGTCTTGTGTGACCCAATCACAGCTCTCTATCTTATGGAATGGGTCAAGATTACCGGCATTTGCTCCTATGAGAGGTCTTCGTCAAGGGGACCCTTTGTCTCCGTATCTCTTTGTGCTTTGTATGGAGAAACTATCACTGCTTATTGAGACTAAAGTTGCTAATCATCAATGGGCGCCGCTTAGTCTTTCTCGAGGAGGGCCAAGCATTTCTCATCTTTTGTTTGCTGACGATGTCATCTTGTTCTCTAAAGCTTCTTTGAAGGAATGCCGTGTGGTCTTGGACACTGTGGATCAGTTTTGTGCGTGCTCTGGCATGCTAGTGAATGATCAGAAGTCTAGTGTTTTCTTGTCTCTGCACACTGCTCGTCGCCATAAGGAAGAACTCCGTAGACGTTTGCACTTGTCCTTTACGTCTAATCTTGGACTCTATCTGGGAGTCCCTTTGCATGTTAATCAAAGAAGGGCGTCCTTTACTCATATCCTTGATAAACTGCATTCTCGATTGGCTGGGTGGAAGAACAAGCTTCTTAACAAAGCGGGTCGGCTTACTCTCGTACAGTCTACTCTCTCTACCATTCCTCTTTATACCATGCAAACTTGCTGGTTCCCTGCTACTGTTTGTGATGATATTGACAGGTTATGTAGGCGTTTTCTATGGGGATCTCTTGATGAGGGTAAGGGTATTCACCTTGTTAGTTGGGAATCGGTGACTTCCCCCAAGAAGGCAGGTGGTTTGGGTCTCCACACGGCTCGTGATAATAACATTGTGATGCTTGGCAAATTGGTTTGGTCGATTCTCTCTAATGAAGATAAGCCATGGGTTAAAGTGCTGTGTGATAGATACTTGCATGGTGGTTCCTTATTTGATGCTCGTTTTTCAGGCACTAGCTCGCATGTTTGGCGTGCTATCCTTAAGGCGTCTACCTTTCTTCGTGATGCTTTCATGTGGCGGATTGGGACAGGACAGAATGTGGCTCTATGGGAGGATCGTTGGCTTGGTGCAATGCCTCTCAGGTTTTTAGTTGATAACATTTCCTTGGCAGATTCTGAGCTTTGTGTCGCTGATATCATCTCAGCTTCAGGTGGGATTTTTATCGTTTAGCTACACCTTTGCCAAATGAGGTGAAGGAGATGATTCGAGCAGTCCATTTGCCTAGGTGGAGTGTTATGGCTGACCGAGTGATCTGGGGGGAGACTTATTCAGGTTCTTATTCCACGAAGTCTGCCTACCACTTCATCACTCAAGTCCCTTATCCAGTTGATGCAGGTGCGCATTGGAAATTCATTTGGCAGCTTCGAATTGCACAGAAACATCGTTTCTTTCTTTGGCTTATAGAATGGCAGCGGCTGCCCACGAATGAGCTTTCACCGTGGTATGGCTGATTCTCCAATGTGTGAGAGATATGGTATGGCCCCCGAGACTCCGCTTCATGCATTACGTGACTGTATTTGGGCTAGGCAGGTTTGGCTTCCTTTTCTTTCCGATACTCAGGACACGGGGTTTTTGGGTCTGACTTGCGGAGATGGTTGCATGATCATATATATCATAATCCCTATTCAAATTGCTTGCTTGACCGATTAAGGTGGCTTTCCTGTTGTTCCAGTCACTGTGGCTCTTGCTTGAGCCGGGAAGTACAGAAGGCACAGAGGTGAGAAGTTTTTAGATTATAGATACGAAGGTACGAAAAATGGACAGGTTTCAAGTAAGGCGAGTAAGAAAAGGTTAGAGAGAACCGTTGCTTTGACATAACAAAAGAGAACGGTTTGCCTTACAAAAGAAAAAAGTCGAATAAATAGATATACGTGAAATGAGCCCTATTCCTCCTTTCCAATGGCCAATTCACCACTTCACTTACTTACTACTTACTTACTTAATACCGGCTTGAACAAGGAAAATAGCACTAGAAAGAAAAGCAAATAAAGAGAGTACAAGACAGAACTAAATAGGTGTAGAGTTCGGAGTAGCGAAGAGGCTTTGATGACGAAGCGAAGGTACGAAGTAGATTTCTCATGGCCCCCCCAATGAATAATTTTTATGCTATACGAGCATAAACAATAACCATTTAGAATACCTGCAGGGAGAGGGAATTCTATTGTACTCTCCCGGAGGGAGAGGGAGAACTGGTTTGAATAATTTTCCACGTAGGGAAGCATAAAAGGAAAGCGGTCCCTTACCTTGTGACAACAATTTCCTTCCCGTAATCGAACCCTCCACAGAAAGCAGCTCGCACTCGGTAATAAGACTTGAACATGAATTCTTTCCCATCGACTGGACTTTTCACAGAGACCAGGAACAAGGACCAGGACGAATAGGGAACGGGAACTACTCTTTTCGTTTCGGGATTTGAGTAGGTAAGGGCAGCGGGACCAGCAACATGAACAATCGGACCAAGCAGGCTATTAAGCCAACTAACAAAGCCACAAGCTACAGGCAGGAGCTCCTTTCTTCAATAAAGGTTTGGTAACCTCGTTTTGCCCTTTCTTTCACGGCTCGGCCCTCCTCGCCAGGAGGAAATTCATGGCCGTAGATCAAGGCAAAAATCGGCCTTTTAAAAAGCATCCTTTGATCCAGCTTTCTCTGCTTTAGGGTAAATAACAGCAAAACTGTCCCATGCCACACGGGCAGAAAATGGAAATGGCAACTAGACTAGTAAGTTAATTCGTACTTCTGTCGTTGGGGAGCGGAAATGGCACTTTACAGCAAGAATAAAGAAGAACTCAAGTCGCAGATAGGCTTGTAGCCTCACCGGAATCAGATTCTGTAGCTGATACAACTGATGTTGCTTCATCTCCTTTCCCATCCGCCCGGGGAACCGAGTCTTCTTTATTGATTACTGAATTGGCTGCTGCATAGTATACCACTTCTGTCACTGACTCAGTAGATGGACGAGACAACCCAACCTCTTTCACCGAGTCGGGTGCCAAAAAGTCTGCTATCGCTTAATAGAATAAGAGAAATAGATAAGCGGACTTACCACTTCATCTGTTGTAGCTGAATGAAATATCGGGAATTACAGCCAATTTGACGGGGTTTATGCGACTTATTATATTGAGGTGCAATTCCAAAAAAAAAATAATAATAATAAGTGGCTGGTGGCCCGCCCTACAAGTGATAGGCGTGAACCTCAAGTTAGTCTTGTATTCAAATTGGTAGTTCAGGGAACTTCCAATGGATTCACCAACCTTTCTTTCAATGGCTTACAGAGAACTCAAAATGTGATCGCAAGTCAATCTCTCGAGAGAGTAGAGTCTAGTTTTCTTCCCTAGCGCCTCTATCTATCAAATCAATAGAGCACTTTCTCTCTCCTCGCTCGTGATAATTCATCTGACCTGAAAGGCGATGCCCTAAGGACTGTTGAATTTAAATACGCCCTCAAAAGAAGAGGAAGAAAACTGTTTGAAAAAGGGCATACTTCTTCTGTCCCTCTTGCCTAGTAAGCACCTAAGGGATCTAATGCATTTGAAGTCTTTCCTTTCTTTTCTTCGAGCGAGAAAAGAGTGCTAAGCTCTAGGATTCCATCTGGCTATGTGTATTCCCTTGCAGTCGTTTATAGGTATTCTCCAGTCTATACTAGGAGAGGACTAGTAAAGCTTTTATAGGGCTTTGAAGTCCTTCTCAATAGGAGAAAGGGGGTTTCAAGCAGAAGTATGGAAATTTAAAGCAGGACTATTGAAATAAAAACAAAAAGGAGTATCTCGAGCTAGTTTACATCTCAAAGAAAGGAAATTCAATAGCAGTTTCAAAGGGAGCAACCCCCTTTGAACTATAAATGAATGTAATCAAACTCAATCCCCAGGAGCTTACACTCTATCTTAAACTGATAGTAAGGGAATTGACCTTATGACTGACTGCAGCAATTGGAATGAAAACTACTCTTTCTGGATAGTTCTATTGGTTATGCCTAGTCAACTACATCCTTAAGGATAGGCAACCTACTGATTATCTTATACATAGGCAAAGCAAGCTCCGCTTTCATTCTCCTCTTTCTTTGGCTTAACAAGATAGAGAGCTGGCTGACTTTTCTTTTCCAACTTAAAAAGGGGGACTGATGTAAAGGCTTTAAAAGGGCACCCACTGCATATAAGAGAACTCCCAAGCTTTCTCCTAAGAGAACTAAAAATGGCTTAAAGGTTTCTTGCTTGGCTGTAACAGAACTCCCAAAGAAACCCCTACTTTTGATTAAGTTCATTCCTAGCTCCTTCTGGCTTGAAAACTGCTTTCAAACTTCCTTGCTTACTGACTTCATTGCCCTAGAAGAATCCTATAAACTGCTTGCCTATAGTACTTTCTGGTATTGCTTGATAACTAGCCTGCACCCCATTATCTCCTATCGACTGCATTCGATTGATCGTATGGATCACCGAAAAAGGAGATTTCCGCTTATACAACTAGAACTCGAACCCAAGAAAAAGAGTTTAAGAATTTCTTCAACTAGATAGCACTAAAACAACTGGCTATGTAAGGAAAAGCGGAAGTAAACCTATGTCGTAAATAGAAAAAAATCCCGCCTATACAACTGCATGGGAGCACTTATGACTAAAAAGAAATGCATGACTCGGCCTATAGCTTGACTTTAGGCTAAGCCTTTCTCTAGAATCCTGGGAACCTTAGAGCCTTGGGAGAGAATCCCTCCTGCCTTAGGAAATCAAACAGCTTGAGAAAGTGTTTTAAACTCACTTGCTTTGAATACTCCTGGCTCTCATGCTGGAACGAAAGTCGCTCTACTGTAAAGTGGAGGAACGAAAACTCAAACCGCAGAGAAGAGGTCAGGGAAGGAAAAACCGAGACAACCGCATGGAAGCAAACTTACACTAGGCCTTCAACTGGCTCGAAAGCATTAGGAATGGGAGATTATACCTCAGGGCCAATCTAGGAAACTAGTTAATTCTCAGAATCCGTTGACAGTGCAGTAAAACAAGTTTAGATCTACTAGCTTTATTTTAGGAGATTGTGAAGGCAACAAGAAGGCTTCGGGGTCCAATTTTGAGCTGATTGTAGCTAATAGAAATCCTAATTCGGATACACAAGTCGGGAATTTCTAAATGGGCCTAGTTCTCTTACTTGGTTCAGATTTATTTTTTCTATAGTATAGGTCCAGGGTGACTACTTACTTTTCTTTGACTCGGATGCCCACGGAGCGGTATTCTTTCAAAGAATTGCTATCACTGGATTCAAGGGATGCCTATTTGTCCACATCACCGGTCAAGTCAAAAAGAAGGAAGGATAAGACAGTAAGAAAGGCACTAAGACTAGCAGCCAATTCAATAGCGGTTTATTCTCAAACAGTAAAAGCGCATTAAATGTCATCTCTTCCTAAAAGCCCATCATTTGCACATGGATATCCTTACTATTGTTCCTCCCCTCCGTGGATTAAGGCAGTGAAGTTAATGACGTATGCTAAGAGGGGAAATGCCGACATCTAGCACATATAAGAGCGGATTTGCTTACTGACAATAGAATGGTTTAAAAAGAAAAAAGTCATGTATTCGGTCATAGGAATAAAATTCAACTAGTATAGGCTTGAAGTCAAAGGGAGGTTTGGAATTCCAGTCATTCTTTGGAAAAGACCTATCGGTCAAATGAAGAAGACAGTGACTTGGAGTCCAGTCTCGAGAGATAGCACCATCGAGTCGTCAAGCCAGCTTCTCCCAATTCTTTATGGGTCTGACATGATGAGCATGGTAGATGGCACAACATCTGCCCCCAGTGAAAGCGTAATGGTTGATTCAAAAACTGTCCCCAATCCAGCCTATCTTGAATGGAAGAAGAAGTATTTGATCTTTCTCAGTTGCTTACATACCACAATGAGACCTACTGTCTTTGCCCAAGTTATTGGATACAAGACAGCTCGTTCCACTTGGGAGGCTCTTGACTAGATCGATCGGTCTCCGCTTTTGGGGGCGGGAGTGTCATGTACTCGGTTGCTGCTACTCTCCTCTTCCGGTGGGGGAAAAGTACAAGCAACTACTCCAGGCGCCCTCGGATCATTGGTCCGATGGCCTCACTCGTGGTTTTTGAACCCTACTGCAAGAGGGACGATGCTCTTCAAACATACTATTATCCGGTCGTAGACATGATATTTAGATCACCTTGAGAAGGAAAATCAGCTATTAAAGTTGGTGAGAGAACGGTCTTTCTCGACGACTTGGGATGAATCGATGGACTCCGGTAAGCTTCGTTCCTACATTCTGCTCTGGAAATTCAGTCCCTACGTGAGGAGTTGCGGGAAGCCAAGGGAGATATTAATTTGTGCAAGGCTGCCTTCTCTACGGGTGTCGCAACTGCTGCTGCCCCGAAGATCAAAGTTCCGGAGCCACCAAAATTCGGAGGTAAGCGCGATGCTAAGGAACTTGAGAATTTTATTTGGCAAATGGAAAGATACTTAGGTGCTATGAATTTAGTTGAAGATGCTGTAAAAATTAGCACTGCCTCTCTCTATCTTGAGCATGATGCTGCCCTATGGTGGAGGTGTCGTTATGAAGAGATGGAACGGGGGCAAGCTGAAATTCGTACTTGGGAGGCATTCAAGGGGGAGCTGAAGAAACAATTTGACCCCGAAAATGCTAAGGAGTTGGCAATGAAGAAGTTACGTTCTCTTAAGCATACGGGGACTCTTAAAGAATACATTCGGGAGTACTCTTCCTTGATGCTGGAGGTCCCCAATCTGCCCGAAGATGTCAAGTTGCTATATTTTCTTGATGGGCTGCAACGATGGGCAGAACAAGAGCTCAAGAGAAGGGGCGTCCAAGATCTTGCCAATGCCATTTCGGTAGCTGAATCATTGGTGGAATTCTCCAAGGATTCTTCCAAGAAGGAAAAGGGCAAGAAGAAGGGCAATTCTGATAAAGGTGGGGGAGACAAGCCCCACAAGGCAGCCAAGCCGTCCAAATGGAAGGGCAAACCGCAAGGAGAAAGTAGCAAGGAGCAGCCTAAGGTGAAGAGGGACTGCTTCCTATGTGGTGGACCTCACTTTGCCCGTGAGTGTCCCAATCGTGGCAAGCTGAATGCCATTGTTTCCTCCTACGAAGGGACCCCCCAGCAAGGGGAAGGTGCGCAGCTGGGTTCGTTGCGCATTGTTAATTCGGTGCAGGCCAAGGCACAAGGAGAGTCCATGGGGGACGCTGCCAAGGCCAAGGTTGCCCCTAAGCTCCAACCAGCTAATAGTGGGATTGGCCGGTTTTGGCTTTGACCATGCGAACCTTTCTAGTTAGGCAAGCAAACCTGGAGCCTCTATTTAAAGCTCTATCTAAAGCTGCTCTAAACCCCTCTATTTAATGCCCCATACTATTTAATGCCACTATCTATAATTGGCTAAATGCCTCAACTGGTCTTTCAGAACCTTCGCACCTTGACTTTGACTTTCGGGATTTTCTTTCAAGAAGGTCTCGGAGAGAGCCTTGACCTGGGCGGGATGATCTATCAGCAGGGGCATTCCTCCTTGACTCAGGAACTTACATCTTCTTCTTTCCAACGGTGGAATTCTCTTATGAAAAAAGAGCTTTTTCTTTTAAGGGGTCTTTTTCTCTTTCTTGTTAGCCTAAAGACGGTTTAGAAGCTGAAAGAGAGGCCCTTTTAATATTTTAATAATAGGGATGCAAAATCAGATCTTTGGACTAGTCCTCCGTACCCCAAGAATCCCATATATAAGTTGGTTGGCAAATGAGTGCGCAAACGAGTTCTAGTCGTGAGTAAGGTTTTCAACGCCTTCGTTGGATCCCCGTCTATTAGTTGATTGTTGGCGGTTTAGAGGCATTTAATAAGGCAGATGAAAGGGGACTGAAGTTGCTATTCATTTCGCTCCAAATGCAGTTGTAGCTATTCATTTCGCACCCAGTCAGTCAAACATATGTTGGTTGGTTGGCGCGGAAACAAAGATTGGAAAGAAGGATTGATTTGGCCGAAGCCTGACTCACTTCATTCGCTTGGCGGGAACAACACATATCATAGGTCAGCAGCTCCCGTTACTTCTTTCTCAGGAGCAGTGGAAAGATTGTTTTCAACTTCGCTTGTTAGCGGGGAGTACCTATTTGCTAGTCTCTGAACGCGGCCAAAAGGTAATCTGGCCCAAGAGAAAGAGACGACTAATCAGACTGCTGATGAAAGCAAAGAGCTCACACAACCAGAGACTAATGCAAGCACACAGCTCACACAGAATAAGAGCCAAGCCAGAGAGACAAGGTCCGAAGCTTACTTAATATAGGGGAATCAGAGCCCTTACTTATATAGGGGCGGAAAGAGAAGGCCCAGAGCCAGAAGCCAGAGATTCAGAATCAGACCAATGAGTCAAACACGGATTCAACCAATGAGCTCAAAGAGATGGCGCATAGCCAAGCTACTGAGTCAACTATAGAGTTCCCTTACTTATATAGGTAAGGAGCCTAGCGAAGCTAATGAATCAACCCCTTACTGGAATCAATGCACTCAAGAGCTGCTATTGCTGCTATTGGAAACAGGAGCTGCTATTGGAAAATAGGTTCCATAGTAGACTTTTGAGAATGCCCTTTTTTCTAAGGCAATGCTCTAATAAGCTAAGGCTAAGGAGCCAAACCTAGGTTTCTCAGCTACTCTATCAGCCTATTATTAGTAGGGGGGTACCAAACAGCGATTTTCGCTACAAGATTTTCGTGAAATCCTGAAAAATCAATTTCGTTATTCGTAGCCGGGAGGAATGAATGGGAGAACTCCAACACAAGCTAAGGTCCTCGGCCTCTCACTCTCATTTCGCTGCAAAGGTCAAATCCGGATCTTCTAAGGCATGTTTGGTACCCCTCTATAGGTATGCATCGGGGGTCAGAACTGGCCTTAGAACGCGTTTTTTCTGGCTTTATTAATAGGGGCATAGAAGCTTATAATAGTTAAAGGGCAGGGGGGAGATTTCCTGTAAATCGGTTAGAGACTGAACCGGAACAGGGGAGTGAATGACGAATTGAATGCTAGCTCATTTAGAATTAGAAAGTCAATTTGGAGCAGGCAGGAGCCCATTAAAAAGTTGCAAAGCTGTAAAGCTGGTTCTTTCCTTTCTCCGCCCCAAAGACCCGATAGGAATTGGTTCGAAACCGGGGAAAGATCTCTTTGGGAGTCACCCTTATCTATGGGAGCGAGATCCTTCTTTGGTAGTTCATCTATTAACCAGTTCTTGGGGAAAGTATTTCCTATTTCTCAGGAGTTGTAGGTATTGGGCTGCGGGCCTTATCTTAGCCTTATCTTATCTTATCTTAGGGTGCAGTTCCAATCCTTTTCTTTTGCGCGCCCAACCTATATGTGCTAGAAAGCTGGCGTAGCGATTTGCTTTTGAAACGAATGCTTTATGTGTAAAAGAAATTCAAGAATGAAGCCAAAGAGACGCTCTACTCTAGTTTAACGAAATCGGGGTCAGAATTCTCTATTCTCTATTTCTTAATGCTAGGCTGTAGGCCAGGTCAATTACTTTAAAAGATAAGAAAAAAGTGCTTATAGATAGGGGCCGATCAAAGGGTTGCTTGCCCATAGTTTAGGGTACTTTAGAAGGTAATCGCATTTACCCTCTATTTAATGCCATACTCTATTAATGCTAATGCTTCTTATAGATTAATGCTAATGCTTCTTATAGATAGGGGTTGATCTTCTTGCTTCTAAACCACCTTTAGGGTAGCGAGAAATCCCCCCCCTTAAGGGCTTTTCATCTTGCAATTCTATTATCAGAGATTGGGGGGTAGAAACGAAATTATTTATGCTAGGGTTTAGGCACTGAACCAACTTGAATCTGACGTGAAAGCCCCCAGCTGCAGGTATTGACAACGTTTGCAGGTCAATTACCCTTTAAGATAAGATAGGGCCTTCCTTTTTCAACTGGGCATTCTCTAGGGACGGAACCTGGGATACATCTCGGTTTGACTCCAACCCTGGCTCATTTAGCATCTCGAACTCAAAGGGGGCGGGAGCAGAACAAAGCTTTCAAGCCTGACGCTAATCCTGAGATGCCAGGTCTGCGTTCTGCTTACGAAAGAGATCTAAAGCGGGTTCTTGCCTTTCTCCGCCCCGAAGGAGGTATATCTGTGTTCGCGGGTTCCTTGCTTCCTTCCTTTCGGAGGATTTTCGATACCGCTACGCCCCCAACCTATATATGGGTCTCAAAGAGCCTTAGATAACCATAAACTAGGCTTTTGATAAGATCAACCTCTGAAGATACGGATTTGACCGATGCTCCGAAGCCTTATAATAGTTAATAGGTCTTTGACCAATGCATTCTTCGCCACCAAACTCTTTATTTGTAAGACTAAGGGGCAAATCCAAATCAAATAGTGGGTGGGTGACGCAATTCCCCGGCCCTAGATACAGATGCACCTCTTAGGGCAACAGATGCACCTCTTAGAGCACACGCTAAGAATTTACCATTGTGCCCCACAGCTCATGGGACTTGGACTTTGCCCGGCTTGGAATCTCTCCTGTTTTGGGGTCTTACCTACGTGCATGCTTTGTCTTTCTTCCCGATGCTGTTTGCAGCAGCTGTAGAGATGGGAGCAGCTACCAATCAATAGTGGCTTTTCTTATTTAATATATAAAATAACCCCAACAAATATGCTTTCCCTTCTACTATAAAGAACCGAAACCCCCGCTTGAATGGGATCGGGAGCCCCAACACGCTATGAGTGGAGGGGGTTATGCAAAAAAAGAATTTCGCCAAATATCTAAATGGGGCCTCTAAATGGGGTGAGAAAGACGCATAGTCTTGTCTTGAGTTACATTCCCGGTTCCCTGGCTTTTCAAAACCAGATCCTAGGGATCCTGGAAAATGCTTCTCGCCTGGCATCTCAGGATTGGCGTCAGGCAGCGAAGCTACATATACAAATAGGCACCCGAGAATCAGGCTCTTTGAGACCTAGAAGGATCAAAGGTGCGAAGCAGTCGCATCAGGGGCGTCAGCGAAGATGAACTACCAAATCGCATCTTTCCCCCGCGAATGAACTCAATTTCCAAATATTATTCTTAATTCGGGAAAAAGGCAGCTGCTGGCCATCATATAGGTGGGGTGAATTGCAAATTGAGAAATCTTTCCCCTGCTGGGAGGATCCCCGTTGATTTTCTTTCTCCCCTTCTAATAATGGCAATTACCAACTATTAAGGGAGGGCCAACCTTCCTTACTGCAATTATTATAAGAGAAAAATGGGGCGACAAAGGTGGGATTGGCCTTGCTTGCTCGCCTAATAGAGTAAAGGCTTACTTGCTCTTGCTCGACCGCTTATCTAAAATAGGGCTACATCTATATCCATAGAGGATGAACAATTCTCATTCAATATATTAGTGGGTGGCGAAATGCCTCTAGAATCGAAGTTGGGTGCCCCCCTCTATCTAGAAAGGGTTTTTATCCCAACAGGCACCAGAAAATGTGATAGCGCTCATGCAATTATTAGCTGGGCCATACAATTGATTTTCGCTTTCTTTTTTCATGAACTAAAAGCCTCAACCTTTATTAGTATTAGATAGGGTTGCTCGCTTTTCTTTGATATGATATAAGCCGCGCCAACTTTCCCCTACTATTAAATTAAAGGAGCGAGGAGTTCCCCGTTGTTCCACTAAGAGCTCTCCTGGGACATGAAATTCGGCATCATTATAGGTTGGCGGAAATCGAATTGGATGGCACAAATGTCTATTTTCTGTGAAAACTCTCGATATTAGCATCGTAAAAGGCCATAGAATGGATTCTAAACCTAGAGGTCATACATATCCCTACTCAATGGAAAAAAGGTTGTGGATTCTCCCTGCTTGTCCTTAAGGCAGTCAGTGCTTGGCCCTTTAGTAAGGCATTGATTAAGTGAGAGAGGTCTATTCGATGTAATCCCCTCACATTCTACCTTCAATCAGTCTTAAGCTACCTTCAATCAGTCTTAAGAGGACCGAATACATGACAAAATTACATAAATAAGGTATTCGAAGTGACCTTATGTCACGTAGGCATTGGAGCGGTGCTTAGCCAAGAAGAAGATAGACCTATTTCTTGCCTTTATACAATACAGCGATAAATTGAATGAGGTTCGACAAGCGAATACTAATCCCTTGGGGGGCAACCACCATATACACCTCCTCACACTCTTATCGATCCGGCCGACAGATGCCTGTTTCGCTAAATCACCCTACCTTTCTAACTCGGCGTCTTAAGAACTCAGCCTTTTCCGTGGGAATTTGTAAACCAGTGGTTTAGTCTCAAAATCCTTTTCTTCTCGGTCTTTGCCCCTTTTAATTTAATTTAATTTAATTTAAAAGGGCAAAATGTCAATTTGCGGAAAGATGTCCGATTGCGATACACAATACAAGTCATTAGCGATAGTTGACTACGTAGGCGCTTAGAGAAGGGAAGAGGTCCCAGAATCAGAGGTAGTAGCAGCAACAGTAACACTGTACATCAACAGGTTCTATCCCGATCTGCTTTCGGTTAAGTAATCTTTCATTAGATTTCCTTTGTAAACCGCTCATGCTTTTACGCTTTGTATCGGAACTCCGAATTGGATTTCTTTCGACTTTGTTCTCTGTTCGTGTCGGGTATGATAACCCGTAAAGGGAGGGAACATAGTCATCTTTTCCAGAAAATATTCGAACACCAGTAGTCCCTGGAGAGCTCTTTCGCCCCAGATTACCTTATAGGGACCCTAAACGTGGCTTTTTGAATATATTTCTTTCTAATCCTCTAGACATGGTTAACTATAACAACTTTAGGATCTTTCGTGTCCTAGTTGGTAATATAAATCCTATTAATAAGTTCCTCAATTTCTCGATCTTAGGTCAATCAAGTTAATCCCTCTCGCCAAGACTAGTTGCCTTTTCCCTTCCTCTCTTTTTAAATCCAATGCCATCTGCAGAGCACACTTCCTTCTTACCATTTCATTTAGCTATTCTTCCCTTCTATAAAGAGATGGAGGACGTGGGAAGCTTATTCGTTCGAAGGACTCTCTGCTTTCAATGACCCACCCATTCAATCAATGCTAGCGGGTATGAACTCGATTGAAAGTCGGGTCTTCTGCTTAGCTCATGCCGGCTGACAGCATTGAGGTCTAATCCCATCTCCTTGTCAGTAAAGACACTATCATACCTCGTACGTTGGTCGAGTCTCCCTTCGGTCATCTTACTCTTTTCATTTCAGGAATAGCGGGCCGGGAAGGAGGAGGACGAAGCTTTTTCTTTTAGTGTAGTTGTACGAAGCGATACAATGCGAGAATCCGATTTGCCTTAGAAGAGGAGGAAATCTAGTTGTACTAGATGGAACCCATTTCAAAGCCAATTGAGTGAGAGTTTTTTGGACATGGAGCAATACTTCAAGGCGGTCCATGCCGACGAAGAAGAGAAGCTTACTATCAGCAGTATGTACCTTACTGCTGATGCAAAGCTATGGTGGCGAACAAGGATTGAAGACGACGTCAATGCTGGACGACCCGCTATCTCTACATGGGATAGACTTCAGAAAGAGTTAAAAGAAGAAAGCTCGGAAGGAGTGGAGGGGCGGGGAATTGATCCTTAGCTTATGAAAAGATCGTCCTTGAATCTTGTCCCCATCCATAATAGGAAAAAGGGAGGGCCTATAAGCATACCTTTGCACCAATGAGAATAGTTACATCTAGTATTGATCTACCTGTAAGCCAAAGCAATATAACAGGTTCTAGTGCCATTGATCTATAACCCTATTGGTTGACCGTTAACCCTAAATGAGAAGTAGGTCCATTCATCAGGGTCTTCCTTCAATTCTATAGCCAGTAGCAAGGGGCTTCAGCCCCGATCGTACCAATATAGTTAATAGAATCAATCCAGGCCTTTCTACTCCCATGCTTGTGAGGTTTGGAGTATCTAAATGACTGAAAGCCTAGCTCTTCTTTGTTAGTTAGCAGTAGGTGCAAGCGAACGATGCGAAGCCCTTTAGGGATCGTCTCTTCTCGATCACAGAATACAGTTAATAGAGTGAAAGACCCCGCCTTCCCCGTTCTATTCCAATGCTTGTGAGGGTGGTCGAAGATCAGAAGCCCAAGCCCTTCTTCCTTCAACGGCTGCTATTGATGGAGACAAACGTCGAGACTACTGTCATAGCGGATTGGGGTTTGGGGTTGCTTTGCTCATAATGCAATTGTGTAATGCCGGTATGAAGAATGCTCCTGTTGTCGGATTGTGATTTATGCAAAAAAAGATTGGATTCATGATTCCTTAGTAGAATGAAGTCGATTTAGATGATTGGACTCTTTGCGGTCCTCTTAACATGTAGATACTCTCAGATTCATGTTTGAGCGTGCCACCACTCAATCCCCCAATTTGACCTAATGGCATCTTACTGGGACATGTTGCATGGTCGGAGGGTTTACTCGTTTATTCCGTCAAGCAAGATCTGTATTACAGATGGAGCCACCTGCCATACAGAGACAAGTTCGCCTCGAGACAGAAAAAAGGATCAGTTTCGGATTGATGATGCTCCGAGATAGGAGGCAGCATGTTTGCTATCACTACCGCAATCGACTGCAAATGCCTATGGGAATTGATTGGTCCGCACGTAATCGATAAAAATGCAATCTATTTATACCTTACCGTTTTTTCCCAGATGTGTTCCCTCACCACTCGAGACGTGTTTGCGTTCAAATACCATTGCCGGGGATTGGCACAAGCGTTGATTCACGCAACCTAGTAACCTCCTTGTTGGAGATTGGTTGCTGAACAGATGAATAGGATAAAGAATGTAATGATCGGGAAGCGGTATTTCAACCCAGTATAGCCCGTGTTCTAGGCATCGCTTTCGGCAAAACGGCAAAAGCTAAGAGAAGAGAGCTGAAGTTGGATTTAGACCCACGATCTATTATGAAAGAAAATTACCAAGAATCCTAATTGAAGAATAGCAACATGGGCAAAATAAAGAGAAATTCTAATTAGGGACTTTTTCTGCCTTTCTCGGTCTCCGCTAGTTCCATTCCAGACCAGATGTTGATTTCATCATCTCGTACTCATGCGATTCGCTAGTTTAAGAAAGTCCCTTACGGTTATCTCGCTAGCTAGTGCTCTCATCCGAACATGTAAGCAAGTCCACACGCTATTCGTAATCTCTAGAAGCAGGTCTGGTCCCATGATATCTATTCTCTGTTGTACAAGAGCTAGTACCCTAGTCTGTTACTAGTTATTAGTATCCGTCTCCTCCCCTCCGTATAGTAAGACTATCTCGTACGTTGCTGTGGTTGGTTTACTCTCCCGTTGCCGGTATCTTCCGACTCGGTGAATCGAAGACTAATCAAAGTCCTTACTATTGTTATTGTGTTGCAAGCAAAGAGTAAGTATTTGATGAGAAAAAGCAGCTTTAGTAGGACTAGCCTTCCAACTAAAGGACGAAGTAACGAGACTGTTCCATGAAATTCCACGAGTACTTCAAGGAGAGGAGTGAAAGCCAAGGGCAGAGCTTCGAGTGACTTTCTTCTTTGCTCTTCGACACCCAATCTCACTTCATTCTATGAGATTCTTTTTCACTGGGAATCAATTGATGCACCATTGTGGATCTGTTAAGATCGCGACTCTCACAATCATTATGTCTGTCTTTTCCCTACGCTGGAAATCTAACTTCCCTTCCCGATTCGAGTCTCCAACGCAACGAACTGCAAGCCAGCCAACGGTGAGGTTTTCGCTAGGCCACCTGATTGGTGTGGATATGGATGATTAGTTCCATTTCTGGAATGGAAGTGCTGCTCAAGTTGAGCTAAAGAAAGGTACGAACGACCTGGTGGGGCACTGCCCTTTCCTTGTGCGCTGTCGAATCAAAGAAAGAATAGCGTATTATAGATCGTCTCATGATTGGTTTTCAAAGTAGGAACAGTCAAAACTCTCGCGAATAAGGTAACTTAACTGATGGGTAGGAAAGCTTGCTTTGTTGGTTCTGCTACTGGTTTAGCCGACAGGCGTGAAGTAAAGTGTAGTATTGGTTTGAAGTAGTAAGGTATCCAGTTTCTTAGTAAAGAAAGTTCTCAGTTCACCCGACCGTGACTGCTCGCTTTGGTTAAGACCTAAGATAACTAGTACCCACTCTTCCTTCATTTTAGTTTTGACGAGGGGGTAAGTGGAGCTCTCCCGTTAGGGAGACAACGTATGATCGACTTAAAGAAGATCCTCCACTTTCAGGCGACAGCAAGGTATCAATGGCCCACCCTTTCTTTGAACCTTGTCAATGATCGAACAACAATTGACTTGCCGGAGCCCCATCGGGGGTCGGTGGAGCTGTTGTTCGGCATATCCCCCCCGAGATGCTCAACGAAAAATCCGTTAGCTCATTAATACTTGAAAGTTCCAAGCTCATGAAACTTTCGTTTGAGGGGTGGTTGGAACAGAGTGGTCAGATCCTTTTATGAGAAAAAATCTCCAGACTGACGAGATTGATTAGTGCCGCACTTTGACACCTTAACTGCTTCCCGGTACGGAAATAGCTGCCCCATAGAAGATAGGCTTTCTTTCACGTAGCTGACTTTACCGTTAGCTCAATTTGAATAGTTTTTCGCTATGTTCGCAGGCAAGTGAGACGATCCATCAATGCCCTAATCTGCTTCGAAAGAAAAGGTCTCATCCAAACATGGTGAAGAGATGGCAACTGGATAAATTCACTTATTTTAAACAATGAAAATGGGAAGAAACCCCCAACTCAAGAGAGTACCCTCGCCCCGTAAGTCTTATAGGGAACCAATTCCAACTCCCTTTCCCAAAGAGAAGGGGTACCATAAGAGGGAAGAGGTTTGCTTTGCCCTCTTTCTCAATGCCGTAGGCCAGGATGCTTTACTCTAGGTTTCGAGCAGACAAAGGGGCGTAGCGTTGATTGTGCGTAGCCGCTACGCCCCTTTCAGAGGTTTTCGATCAGATCCTGGGTTTGAAACCAGATCCTGGTTTTGATACCAGATCTGAAAGATCCTGGGAAAGATTCCTTTGGAGCGTAGCCCTTTCTTTACCTTTAAAAAGTTGTTTCGGGCAGGGGCGTAGCGTTGATTTGGTTTTCAATACCTTTCGACTGAATATTCCCAGTTATCTTTCTAGGGGAAATCCTTCTTTCCGCTTCCCTTCTGTTAGCAAAGGGTGCGCAGCGGGCGCGTAGCGAAGAAATGGCTATGTGGGAGCGGAGAGGACTAAGAGCTAACTTTCTTCCAGAGGCCGAAATTACAGCTTCAAAAGCACTAAGAGTGTCCCAGAATCCGGGGAATCGAATAGGTGCGGGAAACTTCTCTTACAGCATACCTTCTTCCTGCTCTCCTGGGTCCCTTAACGCTAGGCTCGATGTAATTGACCAGGATGCTTTGCTTTAGGTTTCCTTTTGAAGAGGGTAATCTGGGCCCAAGAGAAAGGGATGAGTATCCGCATCCTATGCACTAATCTTTGTCTCAGAGGCCGCTCTTTCAGCTGATAAAGCACGTTTAGGATCCAACGAATCCCCTTACTTAAATGCTTTTTCATCTCACTATAGCAGAGATTGGGGCAGCAAAACCTTATTTCGCAGGAACCAGAACACTAGCTTGAATGGGAACAAGAGAAGCGGAAATTGCTTTAGCTTTAGCGCCGCTAGGAGTTACATACCGAATTCGACACTTAAGCTATGTTTCAGCCTTTCCTAGGTATGCTCTGGGACGGAACCTAGTTCATTTAGAAAGTGGTTTAGAGCTGGTCTCTTTCCCAAGTCAAAGCGGAACACAAACCTGTTTAGCCAATGAGTTCCACTTTTCGCCAACACAAACAAGATTCGGCTTTATGTGTAAAAGAAGTTCTCACCAACAATTTCATTGCTTTCTGCAGGAGCCAAAGAGAGAAAGCATCGAAACCGAGGGCAAGCAAACCTGGTACCCCTTACCAACCAATGGGAAGTTGTTCGACTGCACCTTTTGCCAGTGGTACGGGGGAAAGAATTGCTTTAGCGCGAGCTTTAACCTATGACTTGTTCCCGGCAAGCCATAAACAAACATGCATGAAAAGCTCCTTAAAAGACCAATGCAACGAAGGGCTTTTTTTCTCCCTTATAATAAGCAAAGGCTTTTTTCTCTCTTACTATAGACATCCTTACCGAACTTAGACCTTGATTTTCGCCCTTCCTTCATCAGCTTGAAAGAAATTTCAGGCTGATGAAATATCTTTAGTAGCGAGAACCATTCCTACTCGAGAATAAGGTCAGGAAGAAGATGAGTGAGCTTAAAAGCACTCAACAAAGCGCGAGGAACCCACTCACTATTCTAATTGACTTGCCGCTTTCTTTAAGGCATCGGCGAACACTATGTAAGCAGCAGCAAAGGGACTGATACTTGGAATGCTGCTTTCGGGGTCATGAAGTCATTCAACATAAGCAAAAAGTCAATGAACACCGGGAGAGAAGCCTCCACGTTGAGGCAAGATTACTATCATTTCTGTCTGCGCGCCTACTAAGGGCTGAGTCAACGAGTGGATGAACATCAGGTTTTAGAGCTTAGTTTCCAGACTCTGCTCACTACAACTACACTTGCTTCATGGCTTGATTGTTTGCTCCGCCCTAAGTTGGTTGAAGTCGATCCTGCACCCATTGGGATAGCGCCTCTTCTTCATAGTATAAGTTCAAGTCCAGTCGAGGGAAAAGTCATTCAATCTACGGTTCTCACTAACAGTCATGGGGTAGCGACTGCTACTGGGGTTCACTGAGCTCCTTGGCCGATTAGATATAGAATCTCAGGGACTGTGCGTCAAAGATTCCATTCGTGCAGCGCTTATTTAAACACTAGCTGAAAGACATTCTATAATCACTCTCTCTCCCATGCCCCATAGCCAACTAGGAGAAGAAAGCCAGTTTATTCCCATTCCCTTGAGGCTTGAGCCAGGTATTTTTTTAAAGCCTTTCGCTAGCATTACAACAGAATCAATGGCATCAGATTCATTAGCTGCGGACGCATAGGAATGAATTCTTCCCGTACTCTCTTTGTCAAGCCACCGGCTCCACTAAAGCAGCAAGACTTAGACTTAGCTTAGCCTAGCTAGCACAGACAGAAGGGAAAGCGAACCCGACTGATGAAGTCGAATGCTCCCACCCGATTCTTCTTGGCTTGACCACTCTCTTAAGCTTTCCCCCATCGAGAAAGAAAAATCCTATGTGAATCCTTACCTCTCACCTCTCCTCTCTACTCATAGCAGACAATCATAGACTTTCAATCGAGTGAATACCCGGCTAGCTCGGATCTAGGTCTATTGTAAAGCTTTCGCTTCGCCCCTTAGTCCAGAGCGATCGCGGGACACGGAATAAGCCTACACATCGGTTTATCCGAGGCGCATGCAGCTTTCATATCCGCACTCCATAATCTCGTAGAGTAAGATGTCCGGTTTACCCCCTATTATCCCGAGACCCGGCTCACCAAGGAGTTTTTTGGGATATACGACTACTTACTAATATGCCTATTCCGATTTCTTTTTCTGGTGTTGCTTGTGCCTGTTGCTGCTCCTGGTCCTCCCATTTACTTCTGCCGAATACGAGAGGTAAAAAGCAAGTCAATCTATTAGCCATCTCCCTTTGGTTTTGATTCTAGGCGCTTTCGGGATCTGTAACGAAACGATAATGAATATGACGGGAGGAAACGAGGCAGTTAACCAAGGGCCGCACAGGGGTGATGCCGGATCCTATTCAACAGAAAATTATGAAGCTGACTCGGGTAGTTGGCGACAGTACCTCAACTTATCATCAGATAAAGAGGAAAATGCCGACCCCTCACATGCCTTTCCGATTCAATCTTTAGCTGGCATCAGCCTTTGTCCGAGAAAAGGTAAAGCGTTAATTGTAAGCCCCAACGAGAAAGGTAGTTGACTTGAAAAAGTAAGGGAAAGGTGAATGAGTTGACTTGCAACAAGGAATTGACTTCCCAACCGGCTAATGCTTCTAGAAAGGGTCTACGGGGAACCTTCTTCTCTTATTTAATTTCTTACGTTAAGAGTTCTTACAAAACGGAACACTCGAACGAGGAATAGGAATCTTCACTTCCTTTCTTCACTTATTATCTATTTAAACTTCTGAACCCTTCTTTGTTCTTTGGTCGAGTTACTGCGTATTCCCTCACCCGATCGCTCTAGATTTTTACATATACCCTCTTTGGTCGAGAATACAGAATATTCTCCCGAACCGAAGGAAGGGGCGGAGATTCAGTAACAACTCCTTACCAGACAGACAAAGGGGGCAGGCGGGAATAAATAATAGAATAGGATAACTCTTCGATCAGAGGCAGATTCCGAGTTGGTTAGCCTTACTTCTTCTCTTCTCCCTACAAAAGTCCGTTCTTTCTTCTCTCCTTTCAGCCGGGCATACTCTAGTCTCTAGATTTTCATTCCCCGGAAAGGCTATAGCTTTTTTAAAGCGGAATCGAGAATCTGTCAAATCTTCAAGGTACTTCTAGCCTTCGCAAACAGACTAGAAGTAGAGGCCGCTTCCGAATCTCTTTCTCTTGCTCCTGGTGCCCGGCTTTCCCTCTGTTAGACACATCTTATCTTCTTTAGTAGTATAGGTAAGATTCCGATAGAATGTCAAATTCAAACCTAAATCAACATTCCCAATGGTAGAGATGGGGGGCTTTCGCCCATGGTAGGGATGGGGAGGCATTTGCCAATGGTGGAGATGGGGAGACATTATTACCATTTGAACCCTGCGGTTATTACCCAAAATGTTAAGCATCTCTATCTTTCTTTTCAAATAAAAGGTATTCTTTCCTCTGAGTAGAAAGATGGCTTTTCTTTTTTTATTATTGAGCGTATTACCGGTTTTGGGGTAGAGTAAGGGTTGACTTTTTCTGTTCAAGACTGTGGGGGGCAAGCTCAACTCGAGACGAGAAAGAACGTAGGTTTCTGAAATCCTGTCGTTCCATGGGGAACTCCGGACCTACGCCCGATAGAAGAGAAAGCAACCTGAGTGCTTAGCATACCGCCATTTACATGCCTTGTCAGCTCGATTGCCACGTGAAAGCTTTTCTTTCCGACACTGCCTCTTATCCTTTCGGAATTCACTCAGCTGTGAAAAAAGCGATTTCAATTAGAATTGATATTCTAGAGTCTAAATTTTTCGTATATAAAGTAAAGAACATACTACTAGCATCAATCCCACCAGAGGCCGCAGATGAATCTGCTCCATTAGTCTAGCTAGCTACGGCTTCAAAGCTTTAAGGGCTAGGCTTGCTGCTGGGGTTGCCAATATTGAAGAGCTCGGCCTTGAGCCTTTACCTACCTAAATCAATTCCCTTGCGCGGGATCGAGCCTTTCTATGGGAAATTCGGTATTAAGTCATAGATGCTTCGACTGGCATTCACTCCTCCAACACCAACTGCTGAAATAGCAGCGCTTATCCCCCCAACTGATTCAATGTCACTTGGGATCGGATCCTTCCTAAATTCATTTCCTCTGGAGCTGGTCCCTCCTAAATCGATTCTTCTTGGCTACTTGATTAGGCATTTCCATCTCTCAAACTAGAAAGCGCTTTAGCTTAGGAAAGCTCCTTACTTCTTTTTATACTGCGAGTGACGAACTATAGCCATTCGCGGTCACCGCTGTCCTACTTGACTTTTTTATTAAACCTCACCCGGAAAGCGAACCGCACTTCCGCGTGGGCAGAATAACCGCCAGAGTTCCCGGTCCTCTAACTGGATATGGACTCAAAAATGCTCCTGGTAAGAAGAGAGATTTTCTCCCACTCCGGCTCCAGGTCCTAACGGACTAGGGAAAAGATGCTTTTTACATGCAAACAATAGCTAATGCCAAAACTAGGCTAGAGCCCTTAGCCCTTGTATTCTAACGGTAGCAAAGCGAGAAACTTCTAGATACAATTAGGGATTTATCGGCTGGGATTATTGGACCACTCGGTAAAGAATTTCCAAATCCGGAGAACAGAGAGGGCTATTCAGTTGTGTAGTACTCAATATAACTCACGCATTCGTGTAATCATTCTGTTAGCTAGCGGTATAAGTCTTCGTGACGAGGAACGAAGTCACTCGACAAAAGGCCTAGAGAGGGCACCAGGAAGCAGATAAGATCAACAGTAAACCGGCAAGAATTCGAAATGGGGTTTGTGTTCAATGATAGTCCGTAGGTGCCTTATTGCTTTTTCCCATTTCTTTCTTGGTTTCGGTAAGGTAAATTGGATTCATAGGCATATTATAAAAAATTGGGTCAAAAATTGTTGAATTTAATCGATTTTTACGGGGTTTCATGAAAGTTGGACATTTGAAATGAGCTCCCCGAAGGAAAAAGTAAAACAGCCAAAAAACACGGTGTTTTATAAAAAACAATTTTTTATAATATGCAATTAATATGCCTTTAATATGAATATCCTGTGCAATTAATATTTGAATAATATTATAATATCCTTCCTGTGCTTGCAATTAATATTTGAATAATATCCTGTGCTTGCAATTAATATTTGAATAATATCCTGTGCTTGCTTCTAGGCTTCTTTCTTCTAGTCGAGGTGAAGTTGAAAGCATCAAACAAATGTAAGTCTCTTGGGATCTCTGATGGTAATAGGCATTGTGATGACGGCCTTGTCCAGGGTCGAGAGTTCCTTTGGTGGGGAAGAGGCACGCACCCCAGTCTGTGAATACATCTTCTGGCATTAGACTTGAGAGGTATAGTCTTCCATTACCGGCGGCGGTAGTAACATAACGTGTGTAGCTTTTCGGTGGTTGGTTAGGATGTTAAGCGGATCCTAATAGAAGTGAATGCTCTAATATAAAGAGTACAGGTGCATGCGTGCGAATAATATACGAGGTGGAATGGGTGGTAGGAGCTAGTAGGCAACCAAAAGCAGGGCCAGTAACCCACGGCTTGGGAATAGATTGATTGGTAGGAGGTTTCATCTCTCTTGTCCCTCCGGCCAGCCCCCTTAAATTCCTTCTTCTTCTGGACCTGTTCCAATTGTAGTTGTCTATCCATAAGCAGACCTACTGTAAGCCATTGCGAGTTCTGCAGTATTCTCTAGAGTTGATATACTCCTTCCCACCTTGGCAAATCAAACTTAGACCATTTCACTTCCTGTTTGCGGGACTCCTTCTTTTAATAAGTTTAAGCCTCAGCATATGCCTATAGAGTCTTTTCCTATGAATAAATATTCCTTTCAGGCTATCCCCTTTCCCATACATTAATGTGTTCATTTTTAGGTCGGTCCTTCCTTGCCTCTTCCGGTAAGAAAAGATCATCGAAATACAATAAGATAAGAGAAGTAGCCGCCTCTACTGGACTATTGGACTATCTACATCAAGCCCTATTACAGTAGAATAAAAGGGAAAAGAAGAGACTTCATCACACAACACACCCATGAGGGCACTCGCTACAGGAATGAGAAGGCGAGATCAGCACTACTCAACTAAGTCAATCCGAAGAGTTAGTAAGTGCATAACTATTTCTTCTCTCGTAAGTTAATTGAGGAAATCCTTTTCATAGAAGGGATCCTAGTTAAGACAGTCAGTTCAGTAGTTGCCTCCACTGGGAAGGAAGGGAAGCACCGTTATCCACAAGCACTCTTGAAACTGGGCAACCGTCCATGTGCACAGTGATGTAAAAGGGGTTTGAGGTGCTTGTTTCTCACTTGGCTTCTCAACAACAATCTTTTCAGACTTAACGGGCTCTGGGTTCTTATCTGGTTGCTGTTATACAGTCTGAGTTCCTTGGTGCGCCCTGCCAGGCTTGGTTCTACGGGCTTAGCAGCAGCTTCTTGTGCTTGCTCTTCCTCAACTATGTCGAGCCTTGCCTGAAAGATCAAAGGCAAGACCAGAGACCTTTTAAAGGGAACAGAATCTGGAAAAAAACCTCCTATCTACTATACGGATCCCGATTCATATGTTGATTTTGATGTCTCAGTGCCCGCCTCTTTACTACTTTTCCTATTTAGATTCAGCCTCTTCAAATCGCCTTAGCTTAGTAAAAGCGAAGGGTCCAGGAAAGAATGCACCGAGAGGTAGAAGACTCACTATCTGTTGTTTACGTCCTGCGGTAATCAAATATCGCCTCTCGTAGACATTCGCGTTCCTGTGCGGTTATCAAACGAACTCGTATGCCTTTTTGGGCTTCCCCTTTTTCAATCACCTCCTACCTTATGGAAAGCCCACTGCTGAAGACCCTCAATCGAAAGGTCAAGGATTGTTCGTGCTGTTCCGTATATAGAGAACACCATCTCCGGTTCTTGGAAACCCACCGCTCTTCTTCTTATCGCTCTGCTTCTAGCTATTCGGATAGACCACACCTCAGAAAGAAAGTCCGCTATTCTATTCAATATCATGGCAGAAATCCCGGGAATGGGCATCCATTATCAGATGTCTAGGCACAAAAAGAGAGATATGCCAGAAAGACAGGATACGGGTACTCTACTCTACGGGGGAAGGGATGGGATTTGGCACGCTGAAACCCTAAGTCCCCTGTTCCCTTTCTTATGATAAAAGAGATTGTTGAGTCCAATTGTGGGTGGAGAAGGCGTCTATGCTTGAAACTGATCCTTAAGATTGGAATCGTTTAGCGTCTATCTATTCCGTGTATTCTTGTGAGGAGAATCCCCCTTTCCCTGGTTTCTATATCTTTATGACGAATAGGTTTATTCCGTTGTCTCTCCCTCTCTCTCTGGATGGATGAGAGACCCTTGCCTGAGGGCACGAAGGAATTAACAAGAAAATCAGGGGCAACTGTCAGCAAATCAAATAAGGGGTACCCGCTCTCTTAAGTTAAGGAAGTTCGTGACCTAATAGGAGTTACTGTAGCCAAGCAAGCAGAAGGTTACAGGCAAGCCGAAGACGGGGTAGTGTACTTTTATCCACAAAGAATGGGATTGACAGCTTTGGCATTTGTAAGCCGAGATCCGCTCTTAGGTTAGAGAGTTTGGCATTGAGTAAGCGCTTTCAGGCAAATGCTTAGATAAGAGAATCCCGGGAGAAAGCAAGTTCAGTTAGCCCTTAGGCGGAAAGCTAGTCGTTATCCTGGAACCTTAGCCCGAGCATCTTGTTATCATATCTTCGAGACTTGCTGGTCTGCTCTGTTAGGGGAACAAGTCCTCTCCCAGCCCAGCTGTACATTTAGGAAGTAGATCGAAAAAAAGGAAATTTTTATTATCCTTCAAACAGAAACCACTCCCACTCCTCTGGTAAAGTGGAATGACAAAGAAAACAAAGAAGCGGGTGAGAAAGAGACCAGAAGGATTGGATTTCACCCAACCGCAATGTCCGGCTGAAGACTGAAGCGAATACCTGGCTTTAAGCTTCTCATCTTTGATCTTTTATTAATATGGACTTCATTCTGTAAGGCTGTTAGGAGCCGAGAGAAGGCGAAAGAACGTATAGTAAAGCCCCTTACTTTAATGGAGAAAAATGCCTGCCCCTATCCGACGGAAGACCTTGGTGTGATCGCTGCAATCGTTCCTTGTTCCCGTCGAAAGTCAGAATTGAGGAGCGGTCAACACTGTGTGTTGTAAGACCTAGCTCACCCCCTTAAAGGAAATAAGTGGCATTCTAGTAAGTCTGGGTGGAATCTATTCCAAAAGGTATCACCCAGCTAGGCGAATCACACTATGTTTGGCCTGGCTGTATAAGTGTAGCCCGAGAGGGCGGCTAGCACCTCAGGAGCCCTTTGTTACAAAATACTCTAGCTCCGCCCGGGGCCAACCAGTATGACGATTAGTTTCCAATCCGAATTATATAAGACGAATCCAATGAGCTAATGAGAAAGCGTCTGGAGTTACTTGTACTTTTCGTGGAGATAGAGGGAAAGAAGCTTAGTAAGCTAGTAGCACGAAAGTGCCTTCTTCTTCTTCAACCGACCAGTGTACTGGTTTTACTTTTTAGTAGGCAGGGCATACTGGGTTTACCGATCCATAAGATGGGCGTTATAAGAATGCATCTGAAGTCCTAATAGGAAAAAAAGTCTTTAAGTCATGGGCTTATTGCCTTGTTCTAATAAGAACTTAGGTAGCCGTTCAGGTAGCATCTCGAAAAGACTTCTTGGTTTCTGAGTTTTCGAGAAAGAATATCGTATTGAATGAAAGCCCTTTTTTCCAGGATTTAGATCGAAATCGAAAGGAAAGCAAAAGTAAGACAACGTGCTGGTTCTCCGAGATGGATGCTCGTTTTTCTTATGCTATGAAGAAAGACAAAAAGTAAAGAGTCCCCCTTTCACTTAGTAATAGTATGCATGATGCATACGCCGACATGGATCGGAGAGAGGGCTTGGGGCTAATACATATCAAATCAATATCCCTGTCGGAGAATACGGGAAACTACGACCACATAGAGAGTGAAATAGATAGTTAGTATAGAAGTCAGAATTGCTACAGATCTTAAGATCTTAAACTCTTAAAGATCTCAAATTCTTTACTCTTTTCAAGAAATTCCGTCTATCGTCTCAAGAAATCGGTCATTGGTTAAAGTTTTCATTTTCAAGATCGGAAGTAACTTTAGTGCATGGGGCAGCGGGGAAATGAAAGCAGCAAAACATCTTCGAACCATCAAGGATGCTATGCTGGGGGCATTTTTCTCGGAATTCTCCTTTTCAAGAAAAAGCTAAATACTCAGGATCATCCGCGGAAAAGAAAAGTCTTGCCTAGCCTTCATACCCTCGATAAAAATCTTTAACCATTTCGCTCGCCGCTACTACGCTTTTTTTTAGCTGCCTTGCCGTCATTCTCCATGCTTGCTTTCCGCTTTTGGCACTAATGAGCTAGCTTCTTTTCCTGCCTTATTGCTTTTGACTAGACTACTGGCACTAACTAAATAGCTTCCTTACTTGCCTTGGCTTTAAGTTTTCAGCTTTTAGACTGCTATTATGTTTGACTTTTACTTTACGAGACTATCAGTCCCGGACCTGCTCTTTCTTTTGTCAATTCCAGTTCATGGCTTTAGGCTTTCTTCCTCTTTTCTTGGCTTTACGACTCTCTTCCCTTCCCTTCCTTTCGGACTAGTTGATTTCTTGCTTCGAACTGGGCAGCTAGGTGAGGGAAAGACGATTTCAGAAAGAAGACAAGAGAAGGAAGACCTCTTCCCAACTTACTAAATAGGGCGATTTGAAAGTGAGAAAATGACCCCAATACCCGACCAGTTGAGCAGTGTCCGGGAAAGCTACTTGACTCAACTTAATAGTACAGTGAAATGTTGTAGAGGCTAAAGGAGCAGCAGTAAAGTTAAGTAGCAGCTATGCTATAAGAAAAGGGTGGAATAGCTTTCTCCAGGGCTTTCACTGAACCTGACTCGTCTCAATATCAAGACTAGAAAGAAACCTTCCTCGAGCCTTTCTCCACTTTCAGGAAGTTGGTTACATCAAGTTGGTAAAGTAACCGGGGGAGTCTGATGGCGTCACACCGGACTTACTAGTTTTAGGGCTTTTTAGTCAAACTAAGTAGGGGTTAGCTGAGTTGGTAGGCCATCCATCAACTCTCCCCTTCCTTCCGGTCTTTCCATTGAATTAGGCCCTATCATCACAAAAACTTTATAGGAGTCGGGGCTTTCCCGACCAGCCTATCTATCTTTGATCGTCTCGCCGCTGGAAAAACGAAGATTCCATTTCACTTTCTTCTCTCGGCTCTGCTTTCTCTTCGAGAACTCCCTATCTACTCTTGGTTATTTTTCTTCCTACAATTGATATAATTGTGATTTTGTTGATGGCTCGACTATCAATGCACATCCTCCAGGTGCCATCCTTCTTAGGTGTTAGTAATGCAGGTACAGCACAAGGGCTCATGCTCTCGCGAATAAGCTCCTTTCGAACCAACTCCATCACGTGTCGCCTCAGCTCTTCATGCTCCGCTGGGCTCATCCTATATGCTGCCCGGTTTGGTAGCGTGGAACCGGGGATTAGGTAAATTTGGTGTTGGATGTCCCTAATAGGAGGTAATCCGTTCGGCAACTCCTTCGGCGTGATGTCAAAAAACTCCTGTAGAAGCTCTCCGATTCGTCCAGGAAGCGGTGTTGGGCTAGGAAGAGAGCTTCAATAGCTCGTGTCAGGTCAAGATCAGCATGGATATTCGTTTTTACAGCAGAAGTGGATAGTTCACTAGCGAAGCGGTAGGAGTTTGAATCATGCTATATGATGATCCGTTGGCAGTGATCCAACATGCGATCTTGATGCTTAAGAGTCGAGCTTGACAGCAATCCTTTCACAAGCCGTTTCTCTTTTCCGTCAACGGACAGGGACCAAAGGTCTTTGACCCGCGATATGCCGCTCTCGTGCTGTAGAGATGTTCCTTCATGGCAATAGAGATCTGAAAAGCTGGTGACAGAGACAAGAGCAGCGAAGCGGGGTCTGCTTGATCAGTCATTTTTTCAATAGTAGAGGTGTAACCGATCTGTCAATATGTGCCAGTGGGAGTCACAGGCAGTCTTCTTGCGCGTGCTTTCTTCTTTCAATACTCGACATGGAACTACTAGATCTTTCCATTCCATCCCGAGAGTTAAGCGAAGCGTAATCTAGCGCAAGAGTTTCAGTGAGCGAGCATGGAAGCGGTAGCACACAGGTTAGCGTGGAGTAGTCAGTAGAGTTTCGTTCATCTATCTGTCCACGTAGTAGTAGGTGAAGCAAGAGGTTCCTTCCCAACAGCTTTGATGCGAGAGCTTTCGCCTCTCAGTTTTCCTCCCCAACCTGTGACAGGTCTTCTCGTCTCACCTTGTTCCTTCCTCATCCCTAGAAGGGGGCCCCAGATTCCAAACCTTTCTTTAGCACTGTCCTTCCTTCTCTCCGGCAGCGAGCTTCTTCTGACCCCACCGTCCTGTGCTAGTGTCAAAGCAAGAAGGAAGTACGTCGAGAGACCTCCCAGTCCCAGTCAGCATAGAAAGAGAACGGAGCGAAGACAAGCATCTGTATCCGCGCTAGCGTAGCGGCACTATAGCTTCGAATCTGCTTTCCTCAATGACTCGGCTAGTGAAAGAGAATCGGCATCCGGCTTTCGATCCGATGTCAGGGTCTGAAAGAGCCCATCTTTCTGAAATCTGTCCCTAGCGTGTCACGTGCTTGGTCGACTCTTTCGTGTGATTGTTAGTGAGCCGAATTCGAGAGGAAAATCCAACTGCCGATATCCCGAAATGGTTTATGGAGAGCATTCTGACATCAGTTATCGCGGAAGACTCGACATAGTAGCTCTTGCATACAAAACATCGATTCCGGGGCCCCCTATGGGGAATTCTTTTTCCGATCCAACCCACGTGAAAGCAATGCCTACGATCTTGGTCTTTCCCTAACGCATAGCTTTCAAGTGGAAGGTGCTCTTTGAGAATCTCGAGTACTCTTTCTTGATTCTATCAAAACATTCTCTTCTCGCAAGATGCTCCTACAACTACTGAAATAGAGGTAATTGACCCGCACCTGAGACATTCGATTCAGCAATTGCTTCAGAGGAAGAAGCTGTGAGACAAGAGATGCGAAACTTGAATCGTTCGTTCTGCGTAAACGCATCTTCTTGAGAGGTGTGTTGCAAGAGACAGAAATGAATCAGAGGTAGAGTCTCCTGTCGAAAGATATTGTTTCTACGACCGATGGCTAACCATAAAAACGAAAGAAGGGGCAAGAGGATCCCAAAAAGATGGCCACAAGATGGAAGTTTTTCGTAGTCCCCATGAACCATTTACGTATGGAAAAAAAGTTTCGAAGCAAAAGAGTCTACTTGAAAAGGATTGGGAGAGATCCCCATTCTGTTGATAAAGCAAATTAGGCCAGCCCGAACTTCCTCCCCGACATTACCAGAAATGGATAATCGTAGTAGTATACCTATTCGTAGAGGCACCTTCCGGACCAAGGCAATAGCAAACTCGCCCCACTTCCACTAGAAGTTATTCTGTATAGGACAAACGCCAGTCACGATCGTCATTGTCCACCGTACCACTTCCGTCCGCAATCTGCGATTTTTTTATGCATGCGGAGGAGATGAATACCGGAGAGTGAGGGGTCTGAAAGAGAATACCGTATTATTGGCGAAAGGGAGCCCTCCCAGAGATAGATACTTGATCTTAGAGGATTCACATGTTCAATAGTGGAAACTTAAGGAACCGGCTAAGAGTGATTAAACGGACAAAACCTATTCATTCCATAGCCTCATCTGGTCGAGGCATTAAACAATCCATTCCAATCCTCTTTCCTTTGGTCTCCTCTAAGGATGTGCCTGTTGGTTGAATCTATCTTTATACCGACGATTTAGATGGGGATTGCCAACGATAAGGAGATTTTTCCTCTGATGAGCTCAAAAGTGAATGAAGACAAGGGCAAGCACCAATTCATTTGCTCATGGGAGAGTGAAGAATGAGATTTCTACCAATATGGGCCCACTAGGCTCAAGACTTTAGGTTCAAGGCTAAGAAAAAAAAAAAAGAGTGTCGTGACAAAAACATCTAGACTTTACACCGGCCAATGCTGCATGAAAGAAAGCAGTCTACTAGACCCGACAGAGTAGAATAATAGATAGCAAAAAAAAGCAAGCCACCTCTGTTTGATCACCCGAAGGAAGTATTCAATCCCAGTCGGGCCAGGAGGAGGAATTTTTCTATTCTAGCGCAAGACACTTCGCCAAAAGAAAACAAAAAACAAGGTCACTAGGAAGCACTCAGTTTCGCAGACAAAGCTCGTCCTGCACTTGACTGATGAGCTCGTGGAGTCAAAAATTGTGTAATTGATTGAACTGAAAGGAAAGCAAACATTCTGCTTCATCCAATATCAGATGTTGTGTTGTTCTTGAATGATTTTCCGCTTCTTTTCTTATTCTTAATCGGATGATGCGGTCAAAGAAAGAAAAAGAGCAGATTTGATTCGGCACAACCTAACGATATATCCAATCAAATGACTTTCTCTTTGTGTTATCGAGCTTTTGTGGTATTGAATCTCACATCTAGCATGTGTACCGTTAGTGATCAGTTAATAGAGACAGTTCATATGACATAGTTTCAAAGGACTGAAGGAAGAGAGACTGACTTTTTAATAAAAAATTTACAGATATGATATAGAAGCGCGCTATCCGCTGTTTGCGCCTTATCCGGTGTTAGTGTTAGGACGAATAGGTTGTTTCGGAATAGAAGTGAATCCTCTGTGCATATCAAATTCTTCCCGCTACTCTTTGCTTGAAGGCATTTGGCATTCACATTCAGGTCAGGCATTGAGTAATGGGTAAGTCAGTCAATCTCTTGATCACCATGCCTTCATCTACTGCCGAAGGAAGGGAGATTCCGTGGTATTATTAATATGTAAACATCTATGAATAAGAGTGAATCCCAAGAGAAAGAGAACTGTAATGGCTATTAGAAGAGGGGGAGAGGTTAGACAACTCAATACTCTTTTTCTTACTCGAACTCGAACGGATATAGCCTGTGTGCCGCGAGTAGGTTTTCTCTTTTTGTTGGCTACAATAGAGAAAAGAATTAGCTTTGGTTTAGAGCTTGAATCAGAATATCCTTCAGTCATACCTTTTTCTAGAAGTCCTAGGCATCTACTTTCTTCACTCCGCCCATCTAGTCTTTTTCGATACCAACCATTGGTTTCCATCCGATCCTGTCCCGGATCTTCCATCCCCTGCTTCATACAAAGCAGTTATCTTAAAATCTCCTGCGCATTTCGAGTGAGAAGTCCTTCCTAGGCGAGTAGGAGAAAGCTAGTGCGAAAGCAGGATATTATATAGCCAAAAGAAGACCCCTTCTTAGCATAGTTCCTATTCTTTCCTGGGTAGGGCTAGTAAGAGATACATTTCTTTTTCTTAGGGGTCCTTGCGAGCGAGTGCTACTGCACTTTACAGTGGATAATCAAGTTATAGTTTCAATCCTAGGGCCTTCCATATTTTTTGATTCAGCCGAGTGATTCGATGGAGTTGGAGCCAATTACCCTTGTTGTCAGGCCAACTTGGAGGAGTTTTAGTTGCCTCTTTTTCGGTGCAGCCGAGCTTGTTGCAGTGCCAGTTCTGCTAGCAGTCAAAATTGGAATCTCTTTCCCTGCAGATTGAGCCGCTGTTGGCTTACATCGAGTTCCAATCTTTCGACTTTAAACAAGAAGTTTTATCATCTTATTTTATACATCTAAGAGGCCTAGGTCAGCAAGTGAACAAGCCAGGTCCACTCCTTGTCTCCCTGAGACTGATAGTCCATCAGATCAGGATTTATTCTTCAAGTAATGCAGGATAAGTAAGCCTTCGGGGGATGAGAATATAGTCTTAAGAGAAGCCGGGGAAGTTGATAAAGCTGCTTTGCTTTGGCTTTGATAGTTGCTCTATTCAAGGGAAAAAGAGTGCCAATTCCCAGGTAATTTGTCTAGTCTTCCAGTCTTAGTTGAATTCCTTCTACCTTTGATCCAGTGGGAGATAAATAAAAGTTATGTTATGCGAGTATGATTATAGGCAGTAAAAAAGCTATATATTCAAAATACATCTTGAACTGGCTTGCTGGAAGATATCCCTTTTGCCTTATCCAGTGACTGATACTCTTGGGAGAGGGATACAGACATAAAGACTGGAGTAAAGAAAGCTGCTTGCCTTGGGAGATATTTATGGTTGCCCATTCTCATTTTCAAGATTCCTTCCTGCATTGATAAATAATGCTTCTTCCTTGACTGATCTGATGGCTTTTTTTGCTAGCTTGTCTAATATGAATCCCTACTTGCCTTCAAAAGTGCTTCCTCCTGGCCTAGCCCTCCCTGAAGGAACTACTGATACACTGCCTTTAAAAGAACTCGCTGGCAAAAGCACAGGATTAGTTAGTAAAGGCTTAAGAACAGATTGATCGAGATGTAATGTTCGACTTATAATGCTATGCCTAAAATTGACCGGGGAGAGGTGAACAGTTTCTCAGTACGCCACTAAAAGGCAATTGACAGTGTGAAGCATTCCTCGGATAAGAAGACCCATAGCAATAGCTATACAGCCGAACTTTTCTTTTTTCTTTCTATATGATGTATTTTATTTACCTTTCTTTCTTTATTTGAAATTTGAAGAGTAACAAGCAGGATTAATTTCACTTAAAAAGCATTTAACTTTCGACAGCAAGACTACGTACCTCGGCATTTTGCGCCTTTCCCGGAGTAGGACCTTTAAAGTAAAGGGGCTTACTCTATGACCTACTTCAATAGAAACTGATATTAGTATCGACTGCCTAAGCAGTAGGGAATTAGCTAATAGAATAGGAACTCTCGTACTAAGGAGGGAAACTAGCCTTGACCGACATCGAAATAAAAAGAAAGAAAAACTTCCACAGACTCAGAGATTGATAATCCTTCTTCTTCGCCTGGCGAAATCAAACTTAAAACTTGACTTGAATAATCCTTCCTCCTTGCCATTTGAAAAAGAGCTTTCGGTAGCTCCTTATAAAATAAATGGGGAAAGCACTGATAATAATAGCCCTTCAGATCAAGGGAAGGACCTAGTCAGTCTACGCAATGCACTGGGGGACGTATACTATGTTTATTATCCCCGGACTGGGCTATCAACTACTGCTACAAATCCCACTATGAAATACTCGCTAGCACTGGCCATATTAACCACTCTTACAGGTTAACTTGCAGTGGATGGAAGTCAAAATGAGACTAGAAAGAGATTACCCACTGTATGTAAGGGCGCCAAGTAAACGGTTAATAGCATAAGAGTTTTCCCTAAGAGGGATAGGGTGGCTAAGAGTAAGAACTTTCCTTTAATAACGTGCTAACGGCTAAGGCCTATCAGTCTTACCCCAGGTAACTTGAATATCAATCTTTCCTACCTTCGATTTCCCTTTAAGAAAATAAGGAGATTTTCCTTCCAGGCAGTCTTAATCTAGAACTTTTTTTTTAATACCTTAAGTTCCAAGCTAGCCTTATTATTAAGATAATGCCTTCTTTTGGCCAGTCTTGGGAGCAGTCCTAGTTAAAGTGTATAGTCTCCCAGTGCTCGTAACATAGGGTAATATCAAGATTTACATCAGTTCCAGTAGGTATAGAGGCAGTGTAACCAGAACCTTAAAGTGAGTTCAAGCTAGTTCAAAAAAGATCATTTGAGAAAGCAAGGGCAAGTGCAGTCTCTCGACTTGGATCCTCTTTCTTGTAATCTTCTTTCTCTCTGAGCTATACACCATTTGAAAGCAAGCCAGCCTCTACCTTATAGCCTGTACCCCCTTATACCTTTTGAAAAAATGAAATATAGTCGTCAATATAGGCAGTTTTCAAAAGAAAGGGGTACTCTTTTTGACCTAGTTGAGCCTTTTTGACTTGCTTCCTTTACCAAACCATACAGATAGCTAAAGTATATACAAGAAGGTTGAGTTGACTGACTCCCGAAGACTCGATAGGTTATGGCTAATGCATGAGAAGTGAGCGAAGAGCAGCCCAGATGAGCACCTTCAATCTCTTGTGTACTTGGCTCAGGAAGAAAAATCTCCGGGCAAGTGAAAAGCAATTTGAAAGCGGGAGAAAGCTGGTTCTCGGTCCAAAGCTAATTATAGCTCAACTTCAAAAGCTGGGTCTGGGGCAAGCTATCCATGGGGAATTTCCAACCATGGGGAGTTTCTTTCCTTTCCTTGTCGATTGGGTCCTGGTTCTAGGGCGCCCTCGTAAGTAACGTGAAGATCAGAGTTGCCTCCCCGGAGAAATAGACTGATTTAGTGAAGTCTGGCATCTGTTCTTTTGAACGAATCCGGTGATAGTCCTTCCTTGGCTTCTACTTGAGATTGGTTTGGTCGAGGTCGAGATTTTCTTGGTCTTCTTTTCCCATAGATCGGAGAATGTGAAAAGCTTTCTCTATCCGCTAGGCGCATCTCTTCCTTAACTCTTGTTGAGTAAGATGTTCTTCTTCTTGCCTCTCTAGCCTTTGCAGTAGGAATTGTCTAATCTAAAGATCTACCCGCTTTGAATCTGTTGGAGTAAGGGCAATAGGTCTTGGTGGGTAGGGCATTCTAAAGGCATTCATTTCATCCTCGCGGGGAAATGGCTATCAGTTCTTACGAACTGCCTTTCCCATCTCTAAAGAAAAGGTAGTTGATCCGAGTGGAGGTTGCCTCCGCTGTTCTTCCTCGCCCAGTCAGTCATGTCGGGACCAGGGAAGCAACATGGCATTGTTTCGGGGTAAGGTTATCAAGATTCAAAGGAAAGACAATAGTAGAAGAGATCGATCCCACTAGCTTGGCAGTAGGATTTGTTTCAGCTATTCACAAGGATTGCTCAATTAGAGGTAGGCGTGGTAGCATGGTTGTGAAAAAAGACTTGACTTCTGATCCTCGTTTTCTTTTCTTTATTGTAGTCTAGTGGAAAGGCATAATATAAGGGAAACCCTTTTACCTTAGGAATTAGGAAGAAGCCGTTTATGCGCTGTTCCCATCTACCTTTCTTAGTGTGATTTCGCGATGATCATCAGTGGAGCTGGTTCTGCTTCAAGATCATTGGTCTCAGGGTAAGTAGGTGAGTGATCCGTGGAAGGGTTTGACGGTAACCGTTGGCTAAGGGCCTATGAATGCTATGGAATTCCTCCTCGTGGCTATCTTAACTGCGGATTCTGTCAGACCGTGGTCAATCAAATCAGTCCCTCTGTAAGAAGAAAAGAAAAGGGCTTCTTCCTCCTTTATCCCCTCACGTAAGCGAGCTAGTCCCCGAAAATGCTCGTTCGCTTTCCCTATAACTAGAAATATCATAAGAGAAGAATTCACTACTTCCGAGCTCTCTTTCTAACTAGAAATATCATAAGAGAAGAAAGCTGCCCTTCTTTTAACCTAGGTCACCAGGTAATAGCTGGGATTTCGGATTAGAAAGCTATGTCTCGAGAACGCCTTCCTTCTAACTAAGGCAATTGATCTCTCACGTTGGATATAGATAGGCCGACGTTGCCAATGCAAGTTAAGCGCGTAAACGCACAATCAACGGAAGGCTTCCTTGAAACCACCTTTCCTTCGTTCACTCCTGACCTGACAGAAGCTATGAAACCATCCATAGGGCAGGGGTGACTAAGCTCGCGAATCGAATGGTTAAAAAGCCGACTCTGTATACTGACTGCATTGCTCCCTCTTGACAGCTTGCTTCTGTTAGAGCTATTGTGTCACTGTCTTTCCCTACTTTCTCTGTCGATACCGAACACGGTTTCTAACCTCTTGACTAACGGCTTGTTTTGTTGACAGAGGGGCTCCGAGTGACAACTCCACTTGTCAAATAGTAACGGAAAGAAGCTCTTCAACTATAGAGCAAAGCTTTTTTCCCTAAGTTGACTCGACTCGAATGCCCTCTTAGCAATTGAATCCGTAACCTTTGCTATTTAAAGGCTGTTTGGGAGATGAAGTGCCTAACCCTAGCCTTAGATGGAGCAAAGCAGACTGAGGGCATTCACTAAGATCCGATTCTATTCCTTCTCTTTCTTTGGCATTTGTCCTATCTTTCATCCCGTGTACTTATCTTGATTTGTCGAGTCTGACACTAGGCCCAAAGGACCTATAGACTGACGTTAGTGGGTATAAGGAGAAGCAGTAGGAGAAGGAGTGTAATCAATATTGCATGAGGTTTATGTAGACTGAAAGCTTAGTAAACTAGACCTATAGGCTATTCATGTAACTAGTTAAAGAAGAGCTAGCACGAATCGTCTTTGCAGCGTAAACTCCTGAATGAATGCCTTAGCCGATAGAAGGAGAAGGATAGCATGTCATTGAATAGTAAAACATCACTCTTACCAAGACTTCTTTCCTTGATTTCCTTTCTTACGGGGGAAAGTTAACTAATTTCATTCTCTATCTCCTCTAGGGCGAAATAGAATAAAATTAGTATTTCTCTCCCGCATTGCTAGTCTTACTCTTTGACTTCTTACCTGATTGCACTAGTCTCATGGGCATTCTCAACCTACATACTATCTTCAATATATCTCTGAAGTTTAGTCAGTTGAGGAGCCGAAGTCCAGGAGGAGTAATTCCATTTTTAGAACTAGTGGGGAACCGATTCCGATTCTCTGTAACAGAGAACACAGTCGCAGTCGTAACCAAGGCCCAGTTTAGCAAGGAAGTGAAGTCCTTCGTCTTTAATCGCCCTTAGATAGCCAACCAGGCTGTGCACGCATGCATCTGGAGGGAACCAGATGTTTTTCGGCCAGGATAAGGAGGCAGCAGGAGGAGTTAAGGCCTTGTAGGCTGACTGGATGGTGAAGAGGCCATTAGACGTAAGGGTCCAGATTCTTTCCTCGTTTGAGGGGAAAGGAAGATTCAAATAAAAGTGGCAGAAAAAATCCGATACAATAATAGCATCACCCAAGCCGAGATCAACAATCGCACGCCCACCATATGTGTCAATTAATCTTCCACTCGAAAGCCAGGTATCATACTACAATTTAGTGATCGATCTATCACCAATGAAATGTCAAATGAATGGCTTTGCTTTGGGGATCAGCTTGCATATATTTTTTTCCACACAGGAGAACAGACAGTTGGAGGGGAATAGTCCCACATCGATTTGGATTTTTTATATCTAGCTTTGATCCAGTCGGTCCATATGGAACTGGGGTTGGAGGCCAGCAGCCAAACCTGCTTGAGAAGGCAGGCTTCATTCCATCTTCTAGGGCTTGGGATGCCCAATCAATCCTCCTTTTTCGGTTGACAGATGGTCTACCAGCTAACTGTACGTATTGACCTGCGATCCCAGTCACCCTAAAGGAAAGGAATTTTCGAAGCTTTCTCTCAATAGCATCCATGCTGCTATAAGAGATCAGAAAGGAGCACATCAAGTAGTCTTGTGTTGGTTTGGTATGAAACAAAAGTCTTGGATAAGCTGCAGTCGTCCAGACAGACCTTCCACCCGGTTAGCTTCTTTCTGATTTTATCTATCAAGGGATTACTGTTAGCAAATGAAATTTTGGCTGAGACAAGTGGCAAGCCAAGGTACCTTACAGGGAGTTGCTCCTCATGCATACCGAGAATGGAGAGGATAGCGGCCTTTAGAGCGGAAGAAATAGCATAGCATAATACGCTTCATTTTTGAAAGTTTACCGGAAGGCCGGAGTAAGGTTTTGGACTGAGTGGATGTCCGGATTGGGAAATATCATCAGATCATCAGCAAAAAGGAGGTGGGAAACTGAGACTAGTGCCTTACTTACTTTTTAAAGCAGACATCTGAACATTCAATCGGAATTGATAAAGGCATACTCATATTTTTCGAGATCCCACTTCTCTTCCTGAAAAGTCCCAGAGCTGATGAAATAGCTGTTCAGTCTTCTGATTCAATTCCATCTGCACCTTACACCAGCAAGGGAAAGATAGTTCTTACTCGTCCGTTAAGTATGTCACTTTTTCTAAGGAAGGCAAGAAAGTGCAGATTCATTACCGAAACAAATCTTAGAGATTCACCTCTTGGATAGGTGGTCGAAGTATGATGACAAGTCAGAAATTACCTACGCCGACTACTGCCCTCGCAAAAGTCTTATTTTCCTTCATTGAAAGCCCACATCTGCCTCAAATCAAAAGGGCTCGAGAAGGCTTGGGCAGGAACATTCTTGTTTTCCGGGCTATCTGCTATCACAAATGTCCAAAAGGAGGTTTCATTTAGACTTATATTATAAGAAGAGGGCAATGCTAGGAATATCGGCATTGACTATTTCTTTCTAGAGCAAGAATCTCGTGCGGAGGAGGCTGTTTGCAAGAAAAGGTTTCACATGACTCTGCTCCTTCAGGCCGATGAAAGCATCTCAAATGCAACCTTCACTTACGGAGAGCATTGCTAAAACCTGAATTGCATCATATATCTATAAGGAAGGTATAATCGAACTCAAAACATGCGAAGTCAGAGCTTTCCTCACGAGTACGTTTTTGATAGCTGTTTGTGGACAGGGTTGGATCCCTTACCAAGTTGTTACTAACTAAAAGGGGGTACCTTCTCCTAGACTTGACTGATCTCATCCCCTCTCGAAGGAACTTTTGGCTCTTCCCCGGCTGGATATACAGGACAAAGACTGCTTGCTTCAATGCCGTTGGCAGACGATAACCGTAAAAGAGGGTCTTGTTCTTAAATAAAGAAAGTCACGAAAAAGGAAGCAGGTAATGAGAAAGAGAAGCATCGAGATCTCAGCCCTAGTGATGACGCCTTTCCTGTTTTAGGAGATCGAACCGAACAAAAATGCGGATTTCGACTCTTACGGGTGCCTTGTGGCTAATGCATGGGACAATGGAACTTAGGCCTTCTAGCTAGAGCCCTTAGATTATGGCCTTCCTTTATTCCTATCCCTGTTTCAAGCTTGGGAAGGTGCATAATATTGTAGTGTAAGCACAAAGATTGGTCTGAAAGCGATGAGCAGCAGAAAGGTAGCTTCAAAGCAAGACCCTCCTTTTACTAAAGTAGAGAATAGGAGAAGTGGGAGATTGATTCGTTTAAGTAGTTAAGGCCATTAGCCTTTAATTCGTTGGAATCGCTAGTAATCGCGGATCAGCATGCCAGCTTTGCAGCTATTTCGGAGTGGGGTGATTCTCCTAAGAATAAGAAAGAGTAAAGAAGTACTTAGTTCGAATCAACGTGTGTCACGAATGAGAGATTGGTTCTCT